ATGAATTCTTGGCTATCTTCTACTAATGCTAAAGAGATTGGTACTCTTTATCTTATCTTTGCAGTCTTTGCAGGTATGATAGGTACAGCCTTTTCAGTATTAATCAGATTAGAATTATCAGCGCCTGGAGTGCAAGTGTTACAAGGAGATCATCAATTATTTAATGTAATTATTACAGCACACGCTTTTATTATGATCTTCTTTATGGTCAACAAAAAAATACTATTTAATCGTAACTTTCATTTAAATTTAAAAAATAACCAAACTAATGATATTGTTATTACAAACAATAATAAAAATAACAATAATAATAATAATAATAATGAAATACCTGAATATACTAAGGTATTTATAGAAAATCCTTTTAAAAATAGAAAACTTATACTTAAAGTAGCTAAGAATCAAAAAGGGGTTTATGTTTGAGAAGATAATAATTATAATTATATTTATGTAGGACATTCTATTAACTTATATAATAGAATAAGTTCTTATTTTATGCCTTCTATCCTTAAAACTAAATCTCGTAGAGTATTAGGTTATTTTAATAAATATGGTTTTGGTAATGCAAATTTAACTATTTATATAATGAATGAAAATTCTAGTTTAAATGAGGTTGTAAAATTAGAACAATATTTAATTAATACTTTAAATCCCAGCGAAAATGTAGATTTAGTTGCAAGTAGCTCTGGTTATCATGAACCAATGAGTCAAGAGATTAGAGACAAATTACGTAAACAAAGAGGTACTCCTATTTATATGTATAGTATAGAAGATTTTTCTTTATTATATGTATTTGAGTCAAAACAATACACGTATGATTCAATAAATATTCATCATAAAACTTTAAGTAATTGTTTAGATACAGGTCAAATTTATTTAGACTATTTTTTTTTTTCACTTGATATTATTGAAGAGTCTGAAAATATTAATTCTTTAAGTTTAGAAGAAATAAAAAAATTAGTTATTATTAAACGAAATTTATATGTTAGCAAACACCCTGCAGCTAAAGTTATTTTAGCTGAATTTAAAGATGATTTAAGTAAAAATTTAGAATTCCCATCTTTAAATAGTTTAGCTAATCATTTAAAAGGTGATCGTCAAATTATTAGAGAATATTTAAAAAATGAAAGATCTGGTTATTATAGAGGAAAATGAAAATTTACATATCGCCAACCTTAGGATAATTAAATAGAAGGGCATGGCCGGGTAAGGTAGAAATATTTTACTTTCTTTTCACTGTATGCTGGAAACCCTTTAGAGCCTTTAAAACTAGTACCGCGGTCTATAGATTAGCAGTGGAATACAGTAACATTTTAAAGGATTAGGCAATCAGCAGGAAACCAAAGATAAAAAGTTTTATTTTTATTAAGTAGGTTCCTCAGAGACTACACGTGAAATATCTTAATATGTATTAAATATACATAAAGATAAAGATATAGTCCGTCCCTTTTCGAAAGTTTAGGGGTTAAATGTATGCCTGCACTAGTTGGTGGTTTTGGGAACTACTTATTACCTGTTCAAGTAGGGGCGCCCGATTACTTAAAAAATTTAAATAGATTTATGACCAATTTTTATTCTATTGGTAAAATTTACAATAATCTAGAATCTTCTTCTGATTTATCTAATATTAAAGATAAAAATACTAATTTTTATAGTATGGGTCCATACTTAGCAGGATTATTTGAAGGCGATGGTCATATAATTTTATCAAAAATAATTAATTCAAGAGGTAAAATAAGCTACCCTTATTTAGCTATAACTTTTGTATACAAAGATTTACCTTTAGTAAAAAAATTTGTAGAATTATATGGAGGAAGAATACGATTTAAAAATAAAGAAAATGCTATAGTTTGGATAATAAATACTCATAAAGAATTAGTAAATTTAATAAATTTAATGAATGGTAATCTAAGAACACCTAAATTAACTCAATTTAATGACTTAATTTTATGGTTAAATAATAGATATCATTATAATATTTCTATTTATTCCCCAGATCAAAGTGATTTAAATTTAAATGGCTGGCTAGCTGGGTTTATTGATGCGGATGGAGGATTTAAAATTCGTTATACTGAAAAATTAATAGAAGAAAATACAAATAAAGTTTTAACTAAAGGAAGAATAGAAGTACGTTTTGTATTAGAACAACGACAAATATTCCCCTATAACAATCAGTCATATAAAGACATAATGTATAAAATACAGTCTTTTTTTGGTATAACTACGGATTTAAAAATCTCAAAACATAATATAGATAAAATTTATTGGTTAATAGAGATAACTAGTTTAACTAAATTAAACTTTCTTGTTCAATATTTGAATAATTTTCCTTTATTCACCGCTAAACGAAATGATTTTGAGGATTGGTTAAAAGTTTATCGTTTAATAGAAGATAAAAAACATTTAACTGAAGATGGTAAATTGTTAATTAAACATATCAAATCAAATATGAATAAAAACCGTAAAGAATTTAATTTTTGTCATTTAGTTTATTTAAATAAAGTACAGTAGTCCTTTTTATAATAATCTTATAATTAGAATCGGGTAAATTGCAAGAAAATCTTAAAAAAAAACTTTTGGAAATAAAATAAGACAATTTGCAGCGAAGTTTAATCCAGCATATAAATTATCAAAAAATTTAAGTATTTAAGATAAAGGATTAAAAACGTTCAACGACTAGAAAGTGAGTAATGCTAACAATAATCTTTCCACGAAAACCCGACAATTATGTAAAATTTATATAATTGATGACATAGTCTGAACCTAATAGTGATATTAGGAATTAAGGATAAAAAGCCTTAAGATAACAAAATTGATGGCCTTCCCAAGATTAAATAATATCTCATTCTGGTTACTACCTCCTTCCTTAATATTATTATTATTAAGTTCTTTAGTTGAAAATGGAGCCGGTACTGGATGGACTGTTTATCCTCCATTAGCCGGTATCCAATCTCACTCTGGTGCATCTGTAGATCTAGCTATCTTCAGTTTACACTTAGCGGGAGTATCATCTTTACTAGGAGCTATTAATTCACAGAGTTTTAACCTTTCCGATTACGATGTTTTTATGTCGTTTACATATTTTTATATAAAAAATAACAAACCATTTACTTTTAATTTGACCAATACTTCTAATTTTTCTAGTAATAGTCACTCCAAAACTAAAATTGATAAAGAAAAATGGAAATTTATTTTAGGTAGAAAAGGACCTATCGAATATGCTCATAAATTAGCAAATGAACAAATTAAAAGTAAAAAACCTGTTACCTTTAAAGTAATTAATGAAATTTTAGGCTATTGTCATATATTAATTACTGAAGATATCTTAAATAGTTTAATTAATGCCCCTAGTTTAACTATAAAAAATTTAGATACCGATGAAACCAAAAAAATTCTTAGTAATAATATTAGTTGGCCATCTAGTAAAATACAGATACCTGGTGTTTACATTTTTAAACATAAAATTACAGGGGAAAAATATGTGGGTTCTTCTTCACAATTAGCCTTACGTTTATCTGGCTATTTAAATTACACACATAAACCAATAGGTAAATTTATTCCACTACTATTTAAGGATCGCTTATCTAATTTTACTTTAGAGATTATACCGTTAGTAAATAATTATAATTTTAGATCTGAAATAGTATTAGAACAATATTATTTATTAGATCCTAGTTTTACTTTAAATACTGTTAAAGTGGTAAATAACCCTAGTGGTTCTAATGCTAAACCCCTATTTATGTATAATAGAGATAAAACGATATTGTATTTTTCTTCTACACAACAAACAGATTTTATTAAGAAACTTAATATTAGTCATTTTACTTTTTCTAAACATTTAAAAAATGGTTCGTATTATTTAGGTAAATATCTTTTTACTAGAGAAGCTGAAGTACATGCTAAAGTTAAAGATATTTCTATAATCAAATTAGCTTTACAGTTAGAAAAAGATAGAAAATTATTTAATAAAAATAAACCTTTAAATAGTTTAAGTAGATCAGTATTAATGTGTTTAGAAAATAATTCGGAGAAAGAAGATAGCAGTCTGCTGTTTTTTAGTATTGGAAAATGTGTAGAACATTTAAGAAGTAAAGGCCGTTCCGCTACTCACAAAACATTGGTGAAATATATAGGTACAGGTAAAAGTTATCAAGGGTATATTTTTAAATATGTATAATCTTATAGGTTAATTTGGGATTAATATAAAATTTCTAACTGTATGCTGGGACCCCTTAGAGCTTTTGATACTTTTTTGTTTTATTAAAAAAAGAAATAAAAACTACCTTAAACCATAGGTATAAAAAGAGTAAAAATTCAAAAGATTGGGCAATCAGCAGGAAACCTAATAAGAGTGGGATCCTCAGAGACTATACGTTAGACACCGTTTCTCTTTCCAAAAATTAAAAAATGAGAAACGCTGAAGATATAGTACACTTAATTAAGAAATTAATTAAATCAAGGTCATTACAACTGTACTTAACATGAGAACTAATGGAATGAGCTTACATAAATTACCTTTATTCGTATGGGCAATTTTTGTAACAGCAATTTTATTATTATTATCACTGCCGGTATTAAAATGCTCTTGTATATAGAAATATATATCTCGAAGATTACTATATGCTAAAAATCTCTATATTAATTTAATTACTAAAAATAGTCAAAATATTAAATTATATGAAATTTAATTCTTAGAGCCAATTAGCAGCTTAAATGGCTATCCTTAAAGGATAGCCTTGAGCTCAGAGACTACACGTAATCATACTAATCAATTTAATTAGTATAAGAAATAGTCCAAAGTTTGTTATTTATAAAAAAAAATAAGGGGTAGAATAAACTATATAATGTTTATTTATTCTAAAAGCCAATTATATATTAAAAGGAAAAGATTTTTATAAATTAAACTTAGATTAGCAATGATATTTAATATCACTAATATTTATATTTATATGTTTGTAAATTCAGGATTAATTTATTTATTTATAATAAATAAATTGGTAAATGTGCAAAAAAAAAATATTAGTTATTGGGATCACTTATTACTTTATTTAGTTATTTTTCAAACTTTAAGTATTATATTAGGTATATTTTTTAAAACATTATCTTTTTATAATATGGAACTAGAGGTTAGACCCTTGTTTATGGTAGAAGGGGATTCTAATAATAGTTCAAGTAATAGCACTGTAGCTAATAATAGTACTACTAATACTGCAGCCACAGCTGTGACACAAACTGCCTCTTCAAATACTGCCTCAGTATCCGTTACCCAAAATGAACACTCACCAAATCGAACCGTTATTGAAAGAAAAGTAATCTTAGATAACGGTGCTTTTTCAGAAGGTATCAGAAGTATATTTATATACGGAAGTGCCGGGTATAGAGCACATTTGGTTAGAGGTGGTACCCCTGGTACTAAATTTATTATCATGGCCGGGGCTATAGCTACAGATCTTTTTACTAGAGCATCATTAAATGCTATTAATGATCCTAATTATATTAAAGATCACGTCTTGAATTGGAAAATTACTAGAGATGCTCTAAAAAATGATGGTGTACATATAGATGTCTCTAATGATAAGGAATTTTTAAAAAAATTAACAGAAAAATTTTTACCTGAAGATTTTTCTGTTCAATTAGATTCTATTTATCAAGATATCTTAAGTCAGGTTTTAAGTTATTTTCAACCGCAAACAGTTAATTATCCAGTAGAGCTATTAATGGATCAACATCATTATTTAGCTATATTCTTATTTATATTAATTTTACTTTTATCTATCTTTATATTAATATTAGCTTATATGATTGTATTATTCATATTTAAAGATAAGATTTTAAGTTTAGTTACTAATCAATATTTTTTATTATATTTAAAATTTCAATACAAAATAATGTATGCCGAATTTATCTTCTTAAGTATGTTAATTTTATATGATTTTTATTTTATAATTAAAATATCTCATTTTTTATGCTTATATCCAATAGATGTTAATATTAATAAGACATCTTAATTAATTTAATCCCCTTTACTCATATATAATTATAGCTTTAAAAAATAGACATAATTATATTTTAACAAACTAGATTGGCAGGAGGAATCACAATGCTTCTTACAGATAGAAATTTTAACACTAGTTTCTATGATCCAGCCGGAGGTGGTGATCCAATTTTATATCAACATCTTTTCTATTATAAAGCCTTAATCCCCTGTATTATTTGTGCTAAAAGGGATAACTCCTCTTCTTGCGAGTTTTACAACTCCTCCGTTTCAAAGGAAGAGTCAAAACAAAAAGACGAATGGACAGTAAGTAATACAAATTTTAACTTTTTAAACTTTTTTAGTGAATACAAATCTCATATTAGTGCTGAGTTACCCTGCAAAGATTTTCTTACTTGGCTTATAGGTTTTAGTGAAGGTGATGGATCTTTTATTGTAAGTAGAAGAGGAGACCTTAGCTTTGTTATAAGTCAAGATACTAGAGATATTCAAGTATTAAATATGATTCAAAATAATTTAAAGTTTGGTAAAGTCATTAAACAAGGTAAGACTGTATCTCGGTACGTTGTACAAGATAAAATAGGTCTTTATTTAATAGCTTTGTTATTTAATGGTAATTTAATTACCTTACATAAAATAAACAGATATCAAAATTTTTTAGAAAATGTCAATGTTTATAATAATAACGGTAGAATAAAACTTCCTAATATTAAATTATCAGCTTTTTCAGTTAAACCTACATTTCAAGATGGTTGGTTAGCAGGATTCTGTGATGCTGAAGGATGTTTTAGCTCAACAATATATAATAATAGCAACCGATTTAGTATAATATACGATATTGCCCAAAAAAATATTGAAGGTCAATCTATACTATATTATATACAAGATCTGTTTAAAGTAGGGAAAGTATATAACCATTCAGCCCCTAATGTTTTATATTATAGGGTAAATGGTTTAAATGATACTAAACTACTTTTTGATTATTTTGATAGTAGTCACGGAACCCTTAAAAGTAAAAAACTAAAAAGCTATTTACTATGGAAAATTTTACACGCTAAATTACTAAATAAAGATCATTTAGATAGCACTAAGAGATACTCATTAAAAGTTTTAGCTAGTAAAATAAATAATACCTGGGATTAATTTTTGGAAAAAAGGGAAAAGTAGATATGTAAATATTGAGAATTTAATAAAGCAGATGTGCTTATACTTTTTAAACTTCATTTGTAAGGTAATTAGTATCGGTTAATTCGGGTTTTCCTTATAAGACTTTATTAAATGAATCTTTTCTCTAATCCTAATGATATGGAATAGGTAACTGTTAGGAGAAACTATTTCTAAGTCATTAACTTTTCTTGACAGAGAAAAGGTAAGAGCAACAAGCTTTTGAATGCTCTTTGGGTTATGTTAGTGAAAACGGTTAAAACTTCCCCAAGCAAGACCGTCGGTTGCCTACACAATCGCTACAGACTGGGTCACTGATGGGTACCTGAAATGGTGCTTAATGTACAGTCGATTTCTTCCTCTCGGAGCACAAGGTCATCAATGAAACCAAAGTTAAACTCCAGCAAGACCAGTGGAGGGGACACTAAGGTAGAGGTGATACATGATTCTTAAATAGGGTGAAATAATTTAAGAATTGAAGAAATGGGTTCTTCGGTCACCCTGAGGTTAAATTTATAAGCTTCGTAATGTGGCTATTTGCGGGAATAACTTCATTAAGTTTTAAATACTCCAACTGCCAAAAAGTCATAGTAACAAAGTTAAAACAAAGAAGTCAATCCGCAGGTAATTTTTTAATGACGTCGGACGTTATTAATGAAAGAACCTCAGAGACTTTACGCCACAAATCTAAGGATTCTGAAAATATTAAAAAAATTTCTATTCATGTATCAAAACACTTAAAGCCGGTAAATGAATTAGACTTTGGCCATTATTTAGCTGGTTTAATAGATGGTGACGGTCATTTTTCTTCGGCATTGCAATTAGTCATTGCATTTTCAGAGTTAGATGCTTCTTTAGCTTATTTTATAAAGGAAAAAATAGGATTTGGAAATGTCCGTAAAGTTAAAAATAAAAAAGCAATTATTTTAGTTATAAGTCATCGTAAGGGATTACTAAAAATTCTTAATTTAATTAACGGAAAAATTAGATCTGAAAACAAATTGCGTCAAATTACTAAAAATATACTATCTAATTCTTATTTTAACTCCATAATTAACTTTACCGGTAATTCTGATTTAGATTTGAACAATTACTGGTTAGCTGGTTTTTCTGATGCTGATGCTAGTTTCCAAATTAAATTAATAACTAGAAATAACAAAACTGAAGTTAGATTAAATTTTCAAATAGATCAGAAAAGAAATGATTTATTAATTTTAATTAAAAACTTTTTAGGTGGAAATATAGGGTATAGAAAAAGTCAAGATACTTATTATTATAATTCTACTAGTTTTGGTTCAGCTAAGAAAGTTATTAATTATTTTGATAAATTTCATATGCTTTCATCTAAACATATCAATTTTTTAAAATGGAGAAAAGCTTATATCATAATTCAAGATAAAAATCATTTAATTGAATCAGGATTATTAAAAATAATGAATCTTAAAAATACAATGAATAGAAAAAATTCAGAAACAATGGATTAAGATAAAGTCCTAACAAGAGCGTAAGTTCTTGAGTGATAAGATTAAATAAATTTAAAAAATATTTTTTAGTATTATTTACTTATCCAAAACATATTGTTATATCTTAATTATACCAGGATTTGGTATAGTTAGTCACATTGTATCAACATTCTCAGGTAAACCAATATTCGGTCAAACAATTCTTATGAATGGCCCTTGTAATAACTTTTTATCCTTATGTTATTATATCGCAACATACTATGTGCAGGAAGGAAAGTCTATCCTGTTTAGTACTAAAGGTAAACGAATTATATATTATTTTTTAAGTGTATTCGCTTTAGTAATAATCTATTCAGTACTTTCTAATCCGCAGGTAACCAACGCACAGTTGATTTTAAAATTTATTAATTTTGAAGATCCAAGCATGTTAGTAGGAACCTCAGAGACTGTACGTATGTTTTCTAGTTGTCTATGTTCTAAAAGTGAACATAAAAAAGGGAATGATGAATTAAATAATTTAAAAATTCGTCAATGGATTGCTGGAGTTATTGATGGTGATGGTAATTTTCATATCTCTAAAAAGGGGTATGTTGAACTTTCTGTTGTTATGGAGGCTCGTGATATAGCTTGTCTATATAAAATTAAACAACGATACGGTGGTTCAGTTAAAGCTACTTCACATGCACGAGCTGTACGTTTCCGATTACACCATATGGCTGGTATACAGCAAGTAATTAATGATGTTAATGGTCTAATTTTAAATCCTGTTAGATACTTACAACTTAAAAAGGTTTGTAGTATTTATAACATTGACGTTTTACCGTCAGTAACACTTGAATATAATAGTGCTTATCTTTCAGGTTTATTTGATTCAGATGGGAGCGTATATTACAATAAACAATCAATGCAAGTTTTTATCACTGTCTCACAAAAGGGTAGAGAATTACTAGATATATTAGTTTCTGTTTACGGTGGAGTGGTGCGATCTGCTAATAAAGACGCTTCTGCTTTTAAATGGACAGTTTCTAAAAAAATTGATATTTTAAACCTAATTGATAATTATTTTCACTGGAACAACTGTGTATCAGCCAAAAACAAAAAATTTGGTTTGGTAAAACACTTTTATTATTTATCCTCAATCGGTGCTCTTAAAGCTCCGGAAGGTTCTGTTCTAGGTAAAAGTTTTACTCAATTTGTAGATAGGTGGGAAACAACCAACAATTTGGACAATTAGAAAAAGAGACAGTCCAATAACACTAGCAATGCTAGTTTTTATTGTATTTAGGAATGGTCAAGTATAGGCCAACATTAATTAATTATTATGTTAATCTTCTTTATATGCTGGGATACTCTAAAACCTTAAATACTAGTGAACATTTGTTTTACAGTAAAAAAGTTAAGGATATTACAATGAGTCATCAGCAGGAAACTAAATATTTATCTACATTAAATATAAATAGATTAGGATCCTCAGAGACTACACAAGAAGGATCTTTCATTGTACTACCCCATGAAAGATTAAGATATAGTCCAACAAATATTAAAAATAAAAACTTATCTCTAAATAGCTTAAAGTCCTTATTTATGAATAAGTTATTAAATGTAAGAAAAATTCATTTATCTAATTTATCTATTCATCAGCATCATTTTTCTTCTATATCTAGAGCGCAGGATGCTAATAATGATAAAATTAATCCTTATTGGCTTACAGGTTTTGTTGATGCTGAAGGTTGTTTTTCTGTTATTGTTGAAATATCAAATATCACTAAATGGAAAGTCAAAACTTCATTTGAAATAAATTTACACATTAAAGATGTAGACATTTTACATAAAATAAAAGATTTTTTTGGTGTAGGCGCAATATATCTAAGAAAAAATAAAAATATAGCTGTTTATAGAGTATCTAAACTTGAATCTTTAATAGATATTATAATACCTCATTTTAAAGTTTATTCACTTATTACCCAAAAATCAATAGATTTTTATTTTTGGTGTAAAGTTATTGATATTATTTCAAAAAAAGAACATTTAAGTCAATCAGGTTTTTTAACTATACTTACTTATTATGCTTCTATAAATAGAGGTATATCTAATAAAGTTTTAATGCATTATCCTCATATTAAACCAGTTATAAGACATAAAGTAAATTTACCTTTAAACTTAAATCCTCATTGGGTTTCTGGTTTTGTCTCTGGTGATGGTGGGTTTTCTATTATTATTAGACCGTCTATTAGTTATATTTTAAAACAACAAGTGTCTTGTAGATTTCATATCGCACAACATATTAGAGATATTGAACTTATGAATTTATTTTCTAAATTTTTTAATTGCGGTACTGTTTATCTAAGAAAAACAAAAACATGTGATTTTGTAGTTCAAGATATAAACTTGTTAATATCTAAAATTATTCCTCATTTTGATATTTATCCTATTTTAAATTTAAAATATAAAGATTTTATTTGTTTTAAAAAGGCTTTAAATATTATTCAATCAAAACAACATTTAACACAAGAGGGTTTAGATTTAATTAAAAAATTAAATTTAGAAATGAATTCTAATAGATTAAAATAAATATTTAATTTCTTACTTATATTTGTAGCTATGCAATGTTCTCTATTGGAATCTTAGGATTCTTAGTATGGAGTCATCATATGTTCGCGGTTGGTTTAGACGTGGATAAATTAGTGTTCACGGAAAAAATCTTGCTATATGCTGGAAACTCCTGTATAAGCAGTCCACTCGCATTCAATGCGTTAGGAAAAATCTGCTTAAATTCTCAGTCAGGACAATCAGCAGGAAACTTTACTCAAAGTACTAAAGCTACGGCTAGTACAAAAAATACTTATACTCAATATAAAAACTTACCTAAAATTTCTGAACATGTACCTATGCATAATTCTAATCTTTCGGATACTGATTTAGGTTATTTTTTGGCAGGTTTAATTGAGGGAGATGGATGGTTTGGATATAAACAATTGCATATAATTTTCAATGAAAAAGACATTTCATTAGCTTATTTAATAAAAAAACGAATAGGATATGGAAATGTTTATAAAATAAAAAATAAAAAAGCAGTTAGATATATCTGTAAACATGAAAAAGGTTTATCTATTATTTTAAACTTAATAAACGGTAAATTAGTAAGTAAACCTAAATATGATCAATTAATTAAACATAATTATAGTGAAAATTTTAATTATCCTATATTACCTCCATCTAATACTATAAATCTAGATAATTATTGGTTAGCAGGTTTTACTCAAGCAGATGGATGTTTTCATATTAGTATTGCAAAAAGTAAGACTCATAAAACAGGATTTAGTGTTAGATTAGAATATTCTTTAAAACAAAATGATTCTATACCTTTAAAACTTTTATATGAAAAAATAAAAATGGGCAATCTTTCTCAATATCATACAGGTATATGGTGTTATAAAAGTACAGGTTATAAAACAGCAGCATTATTAATTAATTATTTTGATAAATTTAATTTATTTGCTGATAAATATGTTAATTACTTAAAATTCAGAAAAGTTTATATTATGATTACCGAAGGTAAACATTTAGAAGATAAAGGTATTATAAAAATAAAAAGTATTTCAGGTAAAGGATCCTCAGAGACAAGTACGCAAGAAGTTTAGAATTCTAATTATTTTTAGATTAAACTAAGATACTGTCCAAATTTTTGACTAGAGCTTACTTTACTGCCGCAACTATGGTTATTGCTGTACCAACTGGAATTAAAATCTTTAGTTGGTTAGCAACTTTATATGGAGGAAGTTTAAGATTTACTACTCCATTATTATTCACTTTAGGTTTCTTAGCTTTATTCACAATCGGTGGGTTAACTGGGGTTGTGTTAGCTAATGCCTCAATGGATATCGCATTACACGATAGAATTTTAACAGTTTGTTCAATAGGATTATTTAGTATCAAAGACCACTTAAGCCCATTTTGGGTAGGACTAATGGACGGAGATGGAAGTATTCAAGTTAATCACTGGCGTAAGAAAAATTTACAATATCGAATGATCATCAAATTATCTCATTTAGAATCTAATGTTCGAATGTTAATGTTAATAAAACATCAATTTAAAGGACATGTTAGAATAACTAAAAACGGTAAAGAAGTTCTTTGGGTATTAGATAATAAAAACGATATTTTAAATGCTATCAAAACTTTTGAGAAATATCCTCCTTTAACCAGTCGTCTTATTTGTTCTTTAAATTTTTTAAACACTTGTTTATCTCATAAAGATGTAGAAACTTATTTAAATACAAGAAATTTAAAATATTCCCATCAATTAAGCATAGTTAAAGAAAATTTAAATAAATCAAGACCTCTCTATTTTAATAGTTGGTTATCAGGGTTTATTGAAGCAGAAGGTTGTTTTTCTTTACGACAGAATAAAAATTCTTCTTTTTCTATAGGACAAAATAATGATGTTTATTTATTAAATCTCATAAAAACTCATTTCGAAGCCTCTAATATGATTAGAAAACCATATAAAAATAAAGATTTTTATTCATTAGAGATATACCGAAAAGATGTTTTAAATAAAATTATACATCATTGTGATACTTATCCATTATTAGGTGCTAAATATGATAGTTTATTGAAATTTAAAAAAGCTGTTTAGTGTTGTGTTGTCATCTCACTGTGATACTTAGTATCGGTTATTTTACATTCAGCCCGAAGATAAAATAGCTAACGGTGAAACCTTTATTATGTTTTATGCGGAAACAATCTACCACTGTAATAAAGGCAATACCGTGGAAACAATATCTTTTTATTTAAAATTTATTGGATCCGTAGAGACTATACGTGAGATTTGAAAACTTATTAAGTTAAGTGATTAAAAAAGATATAGTCCGATCCCTTAGGTGACTAAGGCTTCGAATAGTTCATGTTTATGAACGTTCACCCGACTTATTACGTGGTAGCCCACTTTCATTATGTATTATCAATGGGAGCTGTATTTGCCCTATTCGCAGGATTTTATTTCTGGACTCCTAAAATTATAGGTTTAACTTATAATGAATTATTAGGAAAAATACATTTCTGGACATTGTTTGTTGGGGTTAACTTAAACAATGTTACTTAAATTTAATTCGAAAATAATTTAAATTTCATATAAAAGAAATATACTTTCCCCTAAAATAAACTAAAAATTATAAAAATCTAGTCTAAATTCATAATATTCTAGATTAATTTAACCTTTATTCCAACAAATAAATATCGATGTATAGTCGATTCATTTATTTAATATGCCAATATTCACGAATTTTCAAAAAATGAAAATTATCATTATAATATCTATAAAAAACAAAAATAAATAATATATCCATGTTATTCTTTAAAAATAAAATCAGTAAACAAGACATAGTCTTAGGTTTTAAAAAAGCGTATAGTGTCTCTTTTTTACCAGCAAAAATTGAAGTCTTATATTCCTCTTTAAGTATTAGAATTTTTAGAGTGATAGGAGGAATTTGCTTAGTGCTAGTATTAACAGGTAAACACACAATCTTCTATAAAGAACTACAATTTTTAATATTGATAATTGCTTTGATGCTATGTTTTTTAATTGTTAGTATTTCTTTAATTAAATTAGTCTACGGCTTATACACTATTATTAAAAAACCTGAGGTATATGAAGTTAGCAATGAACCTATTAACACATCAGCTACCCATATTCGGAAATAAGATGAGAATGTTATTTAGCCCCCAAATTTAAAATTTTGAAAACATCCTTCTATATGCTGGAAACTCCTAAAGCTAAATCTACCTTCAGGTAACAATGATTTAGATATACAATGGACAATCAGCAGGAAACAAAACTATATTTTTCCCCTTCCAATACCCTCTCCTCTCATATCATCCTTGATGGCAGATGGCAAAGGGGAGAGGGCAGGGCAGAGTAAAATAGAAGTAGCATCCTCAGAGACTACATGAAGGAAAATTAAATAAACCCTTTTTATGGTTTAAGAAAAGTTTTTAAGCTTATTTTATTTAAGATATAGTCCAAATCCTAGTAAAAAAAATACTTAGGTATAAATGTAACTTAACATTCTTCCCTCAACACTTCTTAGGATTAGCTGGTATGTTAGAAATGACATCTTGTACAAATGAAAATATTATTTTATCTACTATTTCTATTTTTCCTTTTGGCCCTTTTGTAAAACCAATCTTTTTAAATGAACCTGTGCGTGTCTATTTTCCTAAATTAAATAGAAATCTTATTGGTACTGACAATAGAAAAAGAATTCTTATCTACCAATGGACTAATTTAATAAATGGTGAAATATATATAGGTAGTGCTTCTACAGGTTCTACTAGATTACTGAGTTACTTTAATCCGAATGTACTTTTAAGAAATTTACCTATATATAATAGCTTAAGAAAATATGGACAAAATAATTTTTGTTTAGCTATTTTAGAAGATTTAGGACCTTTACAACAATTATCTAAAAAATTTATATTAGAAAGAGAACAATACTACTTAGATATTTTATTTACAAAATATTTAAATAGAAAATTAAATCTTTCTCCTACAGCCGGTTCAACTTTAGGGTTAAAGCATAATACAATATTTAAATTAAATAGAAAGGGTCATTTAAATCCCATGTTCGGAAAAACTTATGCATCTGAATTTCTTTCAATGCAAAAAAGGGATAAAAAAGGAAAAAACAATCCTATGTTTGGTATTAAAAAATCTCCAGCTACTATAGCTAAATTACAAAAATTAGTTTATGTTTATGAGGCTGATAGCTTAAAATTGACAGGTGTATTTTCTACAATACAATGTATTAAACACTTTAAAATAGGCGGAGATACTTTAACTAAATATTTAATTAATAAAAATTCTTTCAAAGGAAAAATATTTTCACGTGTACAATTAGATTAATTTTTCATGCCTCTATGGTATTTTAAAAATATCATTAGTAAATTGGGTGAATTGCAAGGACATCCTAAATATGTGGGTGCACAAATAACACTATTATAGGACAATTTGCAGCGAAGTTTATTTCAATACCTCCACTACTTATTAAGTTAGTGGTGTAGGAATAAAAACGTTCAACGACTAGCAAGTGAGTAGTATTAACAATAATCTTGCACTCTATATTATTAACTATATTATAGTTAGTGCCCAATTATCCCTATCATTTAAGAGCCTTTAAGGCTTAGGGATAAATGACATAGTCTGAACCTTTTACTTATTTTAAGCACAATAAATAAGTAGAAATTATCTAGTAGTTAACATCATAATTTCTATGTAATTTTCCGTAAGGAAAGGAGTCTTAATTGCGTCTTATAAAGATGTATATTAAGGATTAACACAATTGATGCCTAGAAGAATTCCAGATTATCCAGATGCATTTGCAGGATGGAATGCTGTATCTAGTTTTGGATCATTAATTTCAGTAGCTGCTACAGTATTATTTGGTTATATTATCTACGATATCTTTGCTAATGGTAAAGCAGTAAATAATAATCCTTGGTTAGTACCATCTTACTTTACTTCTACTTCAGAATTTAATAATGAAGCACAAACAGCTAATACATTAGAATGGTCAGTACAAAGTCCAATTCCATTCCATGCCTTTAATATGTTACCAGTACAATCTTAATATTACTTGCCTTAGTAAGTGTAATCTTTATTTAGATTTAAACATATAAAAAAACTAAAACTAAAAATAAAAATAAAGGGAATATACTTTGAAGAAAGTATATTCCCCTTAAAATAAACTAAAAATTATAAAAGTCTAGTCTAAATTCATAATATTCTAGATTAATTTAACCTTTATTCCAACAAATAAATATCGATGTATAGTCGATTCATTTATTTAATATGCCAATATTCACGAATTTTCAAAAAATGAAAATTATCATTATAATATCTATAAAAAAACAAAAATAAATAATATATCCTTAAATGCTTGTCTCATTGTTAATTGTGCCTTTAATAGGGTCTTTATTATTGTTATTAGTCCCAGAAAATAACCCCAAAAATGAAGAAAAAATGAAAGTAATAGCTCTTTCAACTTCTCTAGTAAATTTATTAATCTCTATCCTATTATGGATACAATTTGATTCTAGTGTAATAGATTATCAATTTGTATTAGAGTTTAATCAATTAAGTTTTTGTCAATTTAATATAGGAATAGATGGAATATCTTTATACTATGTTTTATTAACTACTTTTATCACACCTATAGCCTTACTATCAAACTATAAAAATATATATAAAAATCTAAAATACTTTTTAATTTCTTTTTTAATATTAGAAACATTACAAATTGCACTATTTGTAGTTTTAGATTTATTTTTATTTTATATTTTCTTCGAAAGTGTTTTACCTGTATTATTTATAATCATTATTGTTTATGGTTCAGGTGTGAATAGAATAAGAAGTGCTTTATTATTCTTTTTATATACTTTAGCTGGTTCTTTATTTATGCTTTTAGCTGTTCTTCAAATATATAGTTATGTAGGTTCTACCGATTTCCAATTTATTTCTTTAAATGAAATAAGTTTAGAAAGCCAAAAAATTTTATGGTTAGCCTTTTTCATAGCTTTTGCTGTTAAAACACCATTATGGCCTTTAACAGGTTGGCTTTATAGAGCTCATGCTGATAGTCCTTTAGCAGGATCTATCTTATTAGCAGGTACTATCTTAAAATTTGCTACTTATGGTTATATTAGAGTTTTAATTCATTTATTACCTGATGCTTCTCATTATTTTGGTCCTTTAGTACAAACTATTGCAGTGGTAACTTTAATTTACTCATCTTTAGCTACTATTATTCAACAAGATACTAAATCTTTAATTGCTTATTCAAGTATTGCTCATATGAGTGTGGTTATTTTAGGTTTATTCTCTAATAATATACAAGGGATTGAAGGTGCTATTTTATTATCTTTAGCCCATGGTTTTGTGTCTCCCGCTTTATTTATTTGTGTGGGGGGTATTATTTATGAAAGAACTGGAACTAGAATTATTCATTATATGAGAGGTTTAGTAACTTATATGCCTGTATTTACCATTTTATTCTTTGTTTTCACTTTAGCTAATACTGGGGTTCCTTTATCTTTAAATTTCTTAGGTGAACAATTAGCTTTAATTGGGATCTGGGATAAATCTCCTATTATATCTGCTTTAGGTGCGACTGGAATAGTTTTCTCTGCTTGCTATTCTATTTATTTATACAATAGATTATCATATGGTTTATATTCTCCTCATTTAAAACCAGTTAAAGATATTACTAGATTAGAATTTAATCTATTAATAGCTTTATTAATACCTACTTTCTTATTAGGTATATTCCCTAATGTGATATTAGACTCTCTTCATTTATCTGTAACGACTCTATTATATAATTTCAATTAAATGGATGATATATAATAAACAAATTAAAGGATCTAAAATATAATAAGAATACTAAATAGTACTATTTAAGTTTAATTTTTATAAATCTTAGGACTTTTATTTTTTTTACACTCTTTGCGAGGAATAGTTTTATTTTTTGTTTTTTTTCTGATTATTGCCTATTCCCTATTCAATAATACCTAATCACTCATTTCCTAGGACTTTGTTCCCGATTCCCGAGACCCTCTAGAGGTTATCAGAGGAGTGGAGGACAGAGGAGTAGGAGAGTAGAGGAAGGGAGAATAGGGACGAAGGACCTTTATATTCTTTGTTTGTTAGAATAGTTATATCTTACATATTAGAAGATATTTAAGATTTTCGTCTATATCCCCTTATAATTTAAGATTATTTTTGTTTTTCGGGGACGAAGGACCAATATCTTTATTAAGAGTTATCTTTGTTAACATACGTAATTATTTATATTTTTATAATTATTTAAACTGGTTTATCTTTTTAATTATTCTCCTCTCCTCTCATATCATCCTTGATGGCAGATGGCAGAGGGTCGGCGATAGTTGAAATGATTTAACTGGGAGTAAAAAACAAAAAATAAAATTACTTATCTTAGTTTTACCTTAAATGGAAGATATTAAAACAAAACCAATCCTGTTTAAGTTAGTTTTTTTAGTAACATAGTAATATTGTAGATTTTATGAGTATACTTTAATTTTTAAATTTTAAATATTTAAAAAAAAATAAAAGGGTAAAAGAGTATTAAATGAATTATTTATATTTAAGAAAGTAGGGGATATCTGATAATTGGTAATCAATTGTAGTTGCATTACAAGTATGATAGTTCGAGTCTATCTATCTCCATCTATAGCCAACCCTCTTCATATCTTACTATTCCCCCCGAGGTCTATAAAAGAGGAAAATAATTAGCTTCAGTTGCTTAATGGTAAAAGCGTTAATTTGAAGCATTAAAGAAGTGAGTTCAATTCTCTCCTGAGGCAAATAAAAAAAAAAAAATAATTCTCTTATTAAAACAAACATCTCGCCGACCTCCGGGAGGGAGGGGAGGGTAAAGAGTAAGTTAGCCAAAATAGTTTAATAGGTTAAAACGGATTCCTTGTAAGAATCTAATACTGGTTCAATTCCTGTTTTTGGCTTATGAGTTGTAGTTTAATTTGGAAAAACACCATTTTTTGGTGGTGGCTTATATCAGTTCGAATCTGGTCAACTCAGGTATCTTTCATTTTTATATATATAAGGAGATTAATGTATTTTCTAGTTATATTTATAAAAGTAAAAAGAATTCATTTTTTAAGGAAACAGAACTCGATTGGTTGAGTGTCTCCCTTTTAAGGAGCATGGTCTTGGTTCGATCCCAAGTGTTTTCATTTATATAATCGATTAAAAATCGCATCTGATTATTGTATTCTCAATACTATATTCCCTATACTATATACCTTTGTAGAGCTGTAGGGGAGGCTGGGAAAAATGACTTTGATTTATATTTTATTTATTCGATTTTTATTTTATATAGGGCAGGTGATCCGATTGGTAATGGTGGTTTTCTGTAAAAAAATTGGTTAATACCGTAAAAGGTTCGATTCCTTTACTGCTCAAATAATTTAAGCCAAGACTGTAGCATAATAGGTTAATGCAATTCGCTCATAATGGATCTTATAAGGGTTCAATTCCCTTCGGTCTTATTTATTTCAATATCTCTTATGATAGTCCCGATTCCCTCATTCCCGGTACTATATTTCCATCTTTCCCTGCCTCTCATATCATCCTAGATGGCAGATGGCAGAGGAGAGGTTAGGACAAGAGGAGAGGAAGAAGGGAGCTAGATATAAAGTATAATACTTTTATTCTAAGTCATTAAATTTTATTCCCTTTTTAATGGGCATTTGGTCGAGTCTGGTTTATGGCGCTTATCTTGAAAATAAGTACTTCTAAAAAAAGTCGTGAGTTCAAATCTCACAGTGCCCGTATCTTAATGAAGCTTATTATAATCTAGATCTATCTTTTATTCTCCTCTCATATCATCCTAGATGGCAGAGGGCAGAGGAGAAGTAGGGGAGAGGATTCTACCTATTAAGAAAATGGTAAGAGAAAGTCATATCCATTTTTGTTTTTGTTTTTTGTAGAATAAGAATATCTCATTTTAAACTTTAAGTCTTATATTTGACAGTATAAATCAAGATCTATTTTACCTTGCTAATTATTTTTAGAATTACCTCTTTATAATAATCTTTATATAATTAATACATTTATATCTATCTTACAATAAAGTCATTAAAAAAATTTTTTTAATTTTAGCTCAAAAAAACTTAACTTTTATTTTTAAGACTAATCTAACTACCCTCATGACTATTCATAAAAAAAAAATAATATCAAATAAATATATTGATATAAAGAAATATACTATACTGAGGATATCTTTTTAATTATAGTTAATAAATAAACTTAGGAATAGTTTACATTGGTAAGTTAAAACGATTGCTAATTGTTCGGGTAATACCCTTGGAGGTTCGACTCCTCTCTATTCCGATTTACTTGTATAATTCTATTTATAAAAAAAAGAAATAAATCAAATTAAAAATTTGGTCCTTACTACCCGAAAAACAAAAAAATATAATATCAAAAAAAACAAAAAAATAAATAAATAGAAAAAACAAGGAGCAATGATCTTTTTAAGTATCTTAATTTTAATAGTGGCAATCGCCCTTCCCTCAATAAATAAAAATATAAGAACCATCTTATATGTCAGAATATCTTCTATCATATTTATTTATGCCGGAGCATTAGCTTTTAATGCTTTCTATATTCAGTCAATTGGATCAGGTATAGGTATATATAGTGGATTATTCCAAGTCACCGTTATCTCTCAATTATTAGATGTATTTATTTTTTTAATAGGAAGTTTCATTTTAATATCTTGGCCTTCTTATTCTACTAAAATAAATGTCATAGATAGTATACCTTATGCTAGAGAATATTCATTAATTGTTCTATTTAGTTCTTTAGGAGCATCTTTATTAGTATCTTCAGCTGATTTAATTTCAATGTATTTAAGTATAGAATTACAATCTTTTGGAGTATATATTTTAAGTACCTTATATAGAAATTCTGAATCAGCCACATCCGCAGGTTTAAAATATTTCTTATTAGGAAGTTTATCTTCTTGTTTAATTTTATTAGGTAGTGGAATCGTTTATACATATTCAGGATTAACTCATTTAGAAAGTATCTATAATTTAATAAGTGTAAGTGAAAATACTCAAATCTTACAAGGAATCACTTTAGGAATAGTCTTAATAATAGTAGGATACTTATTTAAAGTTTCTGCAGCACCTTTACATAATTGGGCACCCGATGTGTATGATGATAGTCCAACAATAGTAACTATTTGGTTAACAATCATGCCCAAAATATCTATCTTAATCTTCTTATTAGAAATTCAAAGTCAAATAGGAAATAGTTTATTAACCGTCTTTTCATTCTCATTAAAAAATGTCTTATTAATAAGTTCATTATTATCTTTAATAATAGGGACTGTAGTAGGTTTAGCTCAATCAAGAATAAAAAGATTATTTGCCTATAGTACTATTTCTCATATTGGTTTTATACTATTAGCTTTAGCTATTAATACTGAACAATCTATAGATTCTTTCTTATTTTATATTATACAATATTCTCTAACTAACTTAAATACTTTCTTAATTTTAATTGGTTTAGGTTATATTTTAAAAAATCAATCTATATTAGAATCATTTCAAGATATCAAATATATTACTGAACTAAAAGGATTATTCTTTAATAATCCTGTATTAAGTTTAAGTTTAACTATTTGTTTATTTAGTATGGCAGGAGTTCCTCCTTTATTAGGATTCTTTTCAAAACAATTTGTATTATATTCAGCAATGCAAAGTGAATATTATTTTATAGGAATAATAGCTATCTTAGTTAGTGTTATAAGTGCTTCTTATTATTTAAAAATAATCAAAGTATTACATACTGAAAATAAAGAAATAGTAGAAGATTCTAATAGTCAATCACCTTTAAGTTCATTCCATAGTTTTATGATTTCAACTTTAACTTTATTTATTTTATTCTTTATACTTAAACCTTCAATATTATTAAATAGTACACAATTACTAGCATTATCTTTATTTTACTATTAATATGAATAATATTTTAATGTTATTTATTTTTGTTCCTATTTTAACGGGTATTTTATTAGCTCTTAATCTATTGTTAGCTCCTAAACAACCTTATGAAGCTAAAGTTTCCGCTTATGAATGTGGATTCTCACCTGTATACGGGCAAACTAGAAATGTTTTCTATATTAATTTCTATATTGTAGCTATGTTATTTTTAGTGTTCGATTTAGAAATTCTTCTTCTTTTCCCAATTGCTGTTACTTTATATAATGTAAGTATTTTTGGTTTCTCTATTGCACTTATTTTCTTTATTGTTTTAACTATTGGTTTCGTATTAGAAATTGGTAGTGGAGCTATTTCTATGGCTTCATCTAATCCTAAAAATTAAATGAATATATAAAGATGAATGTTGTATTCCTTATACCCTAATATTCTATACCTATGGACTATTTGGATAGCCTAGTACCGATACCTGAAGACCTAGGGAAGGAATGTTAGAGGGAATACTCCCTTTATATTATTATTTGTTTTATATATTATATTATATTATATTATATTATATTATATTATATTATATTATATTATATTATATTCGATTTTTATTTTTGACACTAGACTGATACCCCTCTCCTCTCATCCTAGAGGGCAGAGAGCAGAGGTCAGGATATAAATATAAAAGAGACATACTAGTTATAGGTTTTATTTGCACTCATATTTTTGTTTTGTATTGATTTTTTTATTTAATAAAAGAAGCATAGATAAACGAGTATAGTTAAGTTGGTATAACTTCTACCTTCCAAGTAGTTATCATCAGTTCGAATCTGATTACTCGTAATTAAATAAAAATAATTTCTAAAATGATTTTCGCAATATTATTATTAAAAATCAAATAATATATTATTATATTTAAAAGAAAGTATCTTTATAATATAAAACTAAAATAATTTAATTAGGTCCTAAAAAATAAATTTAATTTTTATTTCTTTTAGGGTTTGGTGGTTTCTAGTACAAGAGCGAGGTGATTCGAACACCTACCGATGATTTTGGAGATCGTCATACTAACCAATTGATACTACGCTCTTTATTTTTATTCTTTTTATTTGATTTATTTATTTATTTTACCTAATATGTATAAATAACTATATTAATACTCTTTTATTATATTAATTAGAGGGCCCTTAGCTTAATAGGTAGAGTACCTAATTGTCGATTAGGGTGGTCCCAGTTCGAATCTGGAAGGGCTCGTATTCACTCATAAAAGAGTATGTCATTTAAAGGATACATAAGTTAGACACTGTCAAATTTATTTCTTTTAATATAAATATGTTAGCAGCAGCTAAATATATTGGAGCAGGATTAGCTTGCTCTGGGTTAATTGGAGCCGGAGCAGGTATTGGATTAATTTTCTCTGCTTTAATTGCTTCAACAGCTAGAAATCCACAAATAAGAGGACAATTATTCGGTTACGCTATCTTAGGATTCGCTTTAGCTGAAGCCACAGGATTATTCTCTTTAATGATTGCATTCTTATTATTATACTCTTAATTAATTGTATAAAAATATAGATATCTATTATTTATAAGGGAAAGTAATTTCCCTTTATTAATATCTTTATTTTAATTCCTCCCCTTTTTATATATTTTTAATTTTATTTTTATAAGGAAATGATGATTTAAAAAAATAAACCAAATATATTAAAAAATAATGTAATTATTAATAATACTATAATAGTAGTTAATTAATTTTTATTTCTTTCTTCTTACCCTCTCCTCCCTCCCCCATCTGCCATCTAGGATGATATGAGAGGTCGGCAAGGTAAGGGAGATGGGGAAAACACAAGGTAGTCTACTTTTTTTGTGATTGAGACTATAACGGAGGAAATATCCTCCATATGAATTTAAGTCTATACTAGTCTTAATTTTGGTTTTCTTTAACTTAGTAGGTGAGACTCATAATCTCAAATAGTTTAGGGGTGCTAGCTCCTCTCCTACATTATTCCTTTAAGCAAGTTAACTTCGGATTAAGACTGGAGTCCATTTAAGTGCTTCTTATTATCACTATTATATAATTCATCTAAAAAACAAAAGTTTCTGTTAAGCTTATTTATTTTAGTATAATAAGATTTACCATATTTATAATATGAATATATTTAATTTTTTTAATGATAGGCATAGAATGGGAGTCTGGGATCGCGGGGTTCTAGGCTAGAATTAATTAGAATTTATAGTTTAATTTAAGTTAATTTAAAGAGCTAAAACATAATGCTCCATAATTTCGGATTATATTGACCGGCACGGTAGGAAGAAAATCCCTATTAAGTGTACATCCTGATGCAATAATTTATTTTTATAAATTTGATTTAAGATATATTAATATAGAAGTTACCCATAAATATTGGATCATTTGAATGACTTCTAAATTTTGTCAATTGTTCTCGCTACTACAATTTTTACAATTATTTTAAAATTATTGGATAGAATATTCAATAAATTATTTTCTCCTTTATTTAACATTTTTAGAGACTTCGGTAGTTTACTTATTATTAATAAGTACTTCTCTTTTTCTAAAATTTATACTAATAATACTTTGCTTATTAATGGTATAATAGTTACTTTATTACCTATTTCTATTTATTTGACTGGGTGAACTATGAAAGATGTGATACAAATAATGATATTTACTATTCTTTCATTGCCTATCCATCTTTATATTTCAGATAATTATAATTATTCTAAAAATCTATTTATTAGAATAATTCAAAAATTAATATTTAATATTATTAAATTTTCTTTTTTAATTTGGTTATTTTCTTGGTTAAATATAGAAATATTTAATAGAATATTTTGTGATACTGATACTGATACTGATAATTATAAAGATCAGGGTAAGGATAAGGGTAAAGGTAAGGCTACTGATACAGATACTGATAATAATACTAATTTAGATAATCCTACGGAAGTAGAACAAAATAAAAATACTTCCGCTGAGGAAACTAACAAAGGTAAGGAAATATTAAAGGTATCTACAAATACATACGCTAATTCTGAGGAATATTATAATGTTTCTGTTAAAAAATCAACTGTTGATGGTGCTGTCTCAAGTATTCCAGAGAATAGTGTTCAAATAGTGAAGGAGTTACTTCCTAATTTAGGTATCGCAGGTGTCGCAGGTAGAGTAGGTACAGAAATAGCAAAACAAACACCAGGTAATGCGATGGTGCCAAGAGCTGGTCTAATAATAGCTGGTACTAGTGCGGCAGCAATTTGGACTGCCTTAGGTCTAGAAGCAGCTAAAATTATTAGTAAAGTATCTAATTCCGTTATGTCATCAGAGACTTCAAATTCTAAAGAGTCTCCAGAGACTTCACAAACTTTATCTAGCTCTGATACTCCTCAAGCTATAGAATCGTCAGATACTCCACAAGCTAGTACTAGTTCAAGTCCTATTTCTGAAGTTACAGATACTAATGATATGTTGTACAATACTACAGTGGATGGCAATGTCTCTGCAGAGAACTCTAACGAAACGTCTGATGATGATGAAACAAGATCTCCAACAGAAGGTGGATTTATAAATTCAATGTTAGAGGATAGTGAAATACCTTTAATTGTATTGATAAATAGTTTACATATTATAAATTACTTTGAATTTAGTTTAATCTTAGGCCTATTTTCTTTATTATTTAGAAAATATTTTATGAATAAATTACAGAAATTTATTCTTAAATTCATCTATAAAAAAGTAGACCTTACTCAGGATAAATCAATTACTTTAAATAAAGTATTTAATTATCTAGAAAAATATAATGAATATGTTATATTATATGTATTTATATGCTTAATTTGGTTAAAGATAATACACGTTTATATTAGTTATAATTTAGCAGCGGATATAGATACATATGTCACATTATATAATAGTGTGAAACACAATAGCTTATTTTTAATATTTTCTATAAAAAATAATTATAAATTTTATTTAAATAAACCTCAATGACTAAATAAGGATTTAAAAATTAAAGAATTTATCCCCCTTAGATTAAATAAAATGATTCTTTCAGGTCAGTGAATATTCATTTTACTAATCTATTCTTTAGTTTATCCCTTTATCATTATATCTTTATTTACATTTACTATCAGTATTTGACTAAATAAATGGGTTGTAGTATCACTACTATATAATATTCAAATAACTTCAAATTTTACAGAAATAGATATATCTGATATTATGATTATTTCAAATATAATTTTACCAATAAGTCCAAATAAAAATAAAATTAAGAGTCTTAATATCTCTAATATAAATATAGCTTATTATTTAAATAGTCCTATTTTCTATCAATATAGACTAACAACCCTATTAATTGGGAAACTAAAATAAAAAATAAAACAATTTTATCAATCTTTAAATTTAACTAAATTAAAATTATCTGGTAATTTAAGTCCTAACAGTCACATTAATATTAGCAATATATGAAGATCTAAATTTTTAGAGACAAAATCGTCATTAAAACTAAAAAACAAATAAATAAATAAATAAATAAATAAATAAATTTATTTTTTATTCTTATAAAAAAATAAGGATATATAAGTATCGATGACAATATAGTTATAACATCAAACAGTAATTCAAAGGGGTTATTAAGGAAAAACTAGCAAATTTATAAAAAAGGAGGGCACATGTCCAAAAGCCACAATTCACTCTCTCCTACCAAGGTTAAGAGTGATCTATGATTATATCTCCATTTAATTGTAGATTAAATATGTAGGCGATCCTAAGGGAAACCTTTATATCTCAACTTCCCGAAGTAAAACATTTCAATAGGGAAAGGAAAGGAAATCAACCGAGACTCCGAAAGTAATGGCGAGTGAAATCGGAAAAGCCTAAAAGGGAAAAGTTTAAACACCAATACACACCAGTAACCAAAGAAGGTAAATAAGTCCTGTATGTTTAACTTTTCTTCTCTTTTTAATTAAAACCTAAAAAGTTAAAAATAAGTACGACGAGAGCAAACTTGTCGGAATATAGGGGAACCATCCTCTAAGGCTAAGTATTATAAATTTAGCGATAGTGAAACAGTACCGTAAGGGAAAGTTTGAAAAAGTTATGTATTATTAGACATAAATGAAACAGTTGAATTAGTAACTCTATAAGCAGTCGAAATTTATATTTATAAATGACGGCGTACCTTTTGCATAATGGGTCAGCAAGTTAATAGGAGTAGCAAGGTTCAAAGCCTTAGTGAAAGCGACCATACTAACTAGCTATTTTCGAATAGTATTTTTTATTTAATATTTTAAATCAAAAATAGGATATCCTTCAAAAATGAAGTTTAATATTTTCTAGGAATAGTAATGGATAAGTTACTTCTATTAGACCCGAAGCTAGGTGATCTTCCTAAGACCAGATTATAATGGATCGAACGGGTGAATGTAGCAAAATTCTCCGAAGAGTTTTAGGAAGCGGTGAAATGCCAATCTGACCTAGTGATAGCTGGTTTTCTACGAAACATATGTAAGTATGACATCTAATCAAGATTTATGGTGGTACAGCACTGAGTTCCCAACTTTCTAAAGTTTAGGTTGCGGGGACCTCGAAAATCTTACCAATGGAAGAGAATCTCGGAATGACATAAATTGATGTTAGATATTCAGACTGCTCATGCTAAGTTGGGTAGTCAAGACGGAAACAGCCGAGAACACGAAACAAGGTCCCAAATGATTTTTAAGTGAAATGAAGGAAGTAATATATTGAATGCAGCTGTAAAGTGAGCCTGGTAGTCGCTATCTTTTAATAAACGTAATGTAACAACGTAGCAGCCATGAACCTTACAAGGTTTAAAGAATATTACGCCAAAAATTTAACGGGTCTTAAAAAATCAACCGATATCGTGTTTATTTTGAATACCATAATCGTATTCAATATACAGGTAGTAGAACATTCAGTATACCTATGATAAAACAGTGTTTCATTGTTTTTAGGTCACTGAAGAGAGAATGCTGACATGAGTAACGAAAAAAGAAGTTATAATACTTCTCGCCGAATACGAAAGGGTTATAAGGAAAGGTTAAACCACCTTATGTTAAAGCGGCCTCTAAGGTCCAAAACCAAAGTTTTGGCTGATGAGTATGAAATAGAAAGTCCTAATACCCAAAATGGGAGGACCAGGAAAATAATATTTTATTTAAGAAAAAATTTATTTTTTCTTTTCACTACCGTACCCTAAACCGACACAGGTTCGTAAGTAGAGTATACTAAGGCGCAGAGCTAAAAGTTGTTAAGGAACTCGGCAAGTTCTCCTGCAATGTGTTCTAGGAAAACACATAAGTGGGTAAAACCATCAAACTCCGGGGACACCCTAAAGTTCCTGATACCAAGCTATAGTCGAAAGGCTATAAGTGGCCAGAATAATTACCTGGGTATGGTAACAAGTCAGGAAATGATTGAAAATGAAATGGGCTATCGCGGATCTAAGTCAGCCTTATTGGCTGTAAAAGAGCAACGAGTAGACGGTGGTTATTGCATAAAATCTATGCAATTAAGGTGTACTCTAATGGGTTTTGAAAGAAACTATCAAATCAAAAACCTTTCTAAACAATTAAATAAACAATATTATTCAACTCTGAGTAAAACCAATATAATTCATAATTTAAAGCCATGATTTATTACTGGTTTTACTGATGCTGAAGGGTGTTTTTCCTTTGCGATAAAACCCGACGCCAAATCAAAATTAAAATGGAGAACTTCTCCTCTTTTTGTAATTAAATTGCATATTAAGGACATAGCAATATTAGAACTCATTAAAAACAGTTTAATGGTAGGAAAAATAAGAAAAAATGGAGAAAATTCAGTACAATATGTAGTAGAATCCATTAAGGAATTACAAGTAATTGTAGATCATTTTAAAAAGTACCCTCTAGTCACTGCAAAACTTTCTGATTTTTTAATTTTTAAACAATGTTTTGAAATAATTAAACAGAGAGAACATTTAACGGAAAAGGGTCTTTTAAGATTAATCGGATTAAAAAGCTCTCTTAATTGGGGTCTTTCTGATAATTTAAAGGAAGCTTTTCCAAATGTAGCCATTGTAAATAGGCCAGAATATAAATTTAATTTTATTCCCGATCCTTATTGGGTAGCAGGTTTTACAAGTGGTGATGGTTCTTTTCATTTAAATATAAAGAAATCAGATACTTCTGTAAGTAACAGAGTGTCATTAAGATTTTCAATTAATCTAAATATTAGAGATGCTGAAGTTCTTAAAGGCTTGGTAATTTACTTTAATACTTTAAACCACAAGTGTACAGTTATTAAAGGAAATCTTAACCAGGAAAATCAATATGTATCTAAATCTTATAACACAGTAAGTTTTGCAATTACAAAAACTTCTGAGTTGATTGAAATAATTATTCCTTTTTTTGAAAAGTATCCTATACAAGGTGTAAAAAGTTTAGACTTTGAAGATTTTAAAAAAGTTGCTATGCTTATAGATTCTAAAGAACATTTAACTATAAAAGGGTTAAATAGGATATTAGAAATAAGTTTAAACATGAATAAGCACAGAGAATGGTAATATTTTATTATATATTTAATTGCACGATAAATTTGACTAGCCATGCATAAGTTTGACGACAAGAGGAACCCTAATACCCTAAAGGTTAAAGGGTGGCACAAAATCGGAGGCCCCGACTGTTTACTAAAAACACAATTCAGAGCAATGATGAAAAATCATAGTATTCTGGATGAAATTTGCCCAATGCCATTAATATAAGAGAGGTTATAGGTGACTGTAACTGATTGAAAGTCTGGTTAATAGCGGTCTTAACTATGAGGATCCAAAGGTAGCAAAATAAATTGGCCATTAAATGTGGTCTGGTATCAATAGTGTAACGATGGTCTCACTGTCTCTACAACTTGCTCAGTGAAATTGAATTACCCGTGCAGATGCGGGTTGCCTCCAGGTGGACGGGAAGACCCTATGCAGCTTTACTGTAGTTAGCTATCATATTGATCTACAACAACCTTAGTTAATAGTAATTAGGGATGTCGATAGACGAAAGATGGAATACCTTCTGACTTTGGTTGGGTTAATATTTACCTTGTAATTATAAAAAATTTAAGGGATAGGTGGCTAATTGGCAGTTTGACTGGGGCGGTCGTCTTTGATAAAGTAGCAAAGTACATCCATAGATATTTCTTTATTTACTCTTTATGCCTTTTGGCATATGAGAGAATATAAATCATAGTAAAAGTAAAAACTATGTATAAAAGTAGATAACCTTAAAAAAGTTACTTATTTTTTTTAATAACATAAGGTAGAGCTAGATAATTGAATGGAAATCAATCAACCAATGAGAAAGGTTGTAATCGGCGTAATGGCGGAAAGCATGCCTAACTGAAAGACTTAGAAGTCGCACAGATACGTAAGTAGGGCATAGTGACCCTTCGCTATAATATGGAATAGACGGGGATCAATCGATAAAAGTTACGCTAGGGATAAAATAGTTGTCCTCTTCTATTGGAAAATAGAAGTAATAAACTGGGTGAATTGCAAAGACCACTTTTATAAAAAAAAAAAAAGTAAATTTGCAGCGAAGCTTACTTCTACACAATTATCGAAGTAAGAACGTTCAACGACTAGAAAGTGAGTAGTGTATACAATAATCTTTCCACGAGCGCCCGGCGTCTTACGAAACGTTTATGTTAATTTAATTAATTGAACTATAGAAGACGATGACATAGTCTGAACTTACTTGTGAAAGTAAGAAGTAAATTTTAAATAGTTTACGGTAACATAATTGAACAGGCTGATAGCTGGTGAGAGTACACATTGTCCCGGCTGATTGGCACCTCGATGTCGACTCAACCTATCCTCCGGGGGTAGAAGCTTGGAAGGGTTCGGCTGTTCGCCGATTAAAAGGTTACGCGAGTTGGGTTTAATACGACGTGAGTCAGTATGGTCCCTATCTTCTGGAGGGATAAATAGTAAAAAGGGGCAGACCTTCTAGTACGAAAGGATCAATAGGCTGTGTTTCTCTAGTGTACCAATTGTTTATTTCTTTTTTTTATTAAAAAGACTAAAGCATAGTTGGGTAGCCACAAACATGATAGATAAGCGCTGAATGAATATTAAGCAGGAAGCTATCCCCTAGATACTATCTTATTAACTTTGCCAACTTTTCGCGAGGAGGGGAGGATTAAAGTTAATATTTAATAAGAAATAGAACATTTCTAAATAGGATGCAAATGAAAGTATTGTAAAATATTTAGTTTAGCATTACTAATTTATTATTTAGACTGGATGTTAATAATTGTCACTCACATTTTTTTTTTACAAGGCTAATATAGAATATACACAATTTTATTTTTTTCCCTCTCCTCCTGTTGTATCGGGAATAAGGGTATAAGGGAGGCTAAGACTAAGGAGCTAGATTTTTGTTTATTTATCCTTAGCCTTTTATTAGAATAGTTTTAATTAATATTTATAAAATTCTAATCTTAAAGTATTATATAATTTGATTCAATTTGGTGAACAATTTTATATCTCTACTAAAACGTAATATTTCATAAAAATAAAAAATAAAATAAATTTTTTTTTTTATTTTTTAATTATAAAAAAGTAGAATAATTTAAAAATAAGAAATTATATAGTTATTAATATAAATCTAGTTTAAAAAATAGCTAATCACTTGTTATTTCTATATTTTATATTTGATATTATTAAAAATATTATTTAATAATTATAAATTTTTATTTAAATTAATTTAACTAATTTAAATAAAATTATTCCTTCATTTATTATTATTTTTATTTCACATCAAATATGGAAATATTTATATTGATATTTTTAAAATATTTATGCTTTAATAGGATTCTTATTTATGCTTGATTTCTCTAAAATACTTATTAGATTTGAATAATTTATTTGATTATATTAAACCAATTTATAACTTTACAGATATGAAATATAATGATATATATGAATATTTATCAAATAAAATATATTCATTTTTTAAGCATTCAGTATCTAATAATGATTTGAATCATTAAACTCATAATAAATCTGAGCATTTTATTTAAAAATATGAACATGATAGAAAATATATCTCAGATTATAATAAATTTTAATCTCTAAAAAAATAACATATAAAGATAGATTCATTTTTGATAATTAAAATAATTATTTTTATGACTTATTCTTTGGAATTAGTACTTTATTTTTTATAATTCTGTTTTATATCTTTTTGGGGTATCCTGATGGATCTTCTGAGAGTGTTTTAGTTAAAACATAACATACTATAGATAAAACAAGTCATTTAAATCTTATAGATACTTCTATAACTAATTAAAATATTTTTAGTCCTACAAATAGTTTTACAGGTTTTATTACTCAAACATTAAAGAATCAAGAAATAAATTTAAATCTTTCTAATAATAGTTTTCCTTATAGAAAATTCTTCTTAATAAAGATTTACCCAACGCCAGGAGGCATAAATGATGGTTTTAATTAAAAATTTTTATTCTCCTTACCAAAATAATTAATTTTTAGGGATAAAAAAAGATTATAAAAGAATCCCTCTATCATTTTATAATTTAAAAAAAATATTATAAAAAACAAAAATAAACAAAAACAAAAAATATACATATGCGAAAAATAAAAAAAAAAAACAAAAAAAAATGAATGTTTAAATTTACGTGGTTAGGGGTGGGGGATTCGAACTCCCGGTCATTCATCTATTCAAGTGTAGTGAAGGTTTATGCCCGTACTTGCTTTCCTTCTAATACTCATTTTACTCCGGAACAATTGTTAAAAAGATCAAAAAACATAAGAAGTTTTATGATTTTTGCTGCGGTTCCCATAAGTTTAAGTATCTATACTGCAAGTACTTTAGTCTACAGAGAGCTAGTAACTTACAAAATAAAAGATATTTTATTGAGTGGTAGCGATTCTGAGATAGGCTCTAGTTTAGGGTCTAGTATGGTTCCTTTTTTATTTAATAAGACTCCTAATTGGATCTTTCTTATCCTCCTTTTAATTATGGTATTAGTATATCTCAACCCTAATAATCTCTTATTGTCAGTATTAAATTTTTTAAGCATAAAAAATGTTTTAATTTTCTTTTTAGTTTGTCAAGTAATATTAATTATTTATTATTTAACTAGTTGGTTAATTCTAACCTTATTAATAAATAACCAATTTAAATTACCGAATGAGTTACCTGCTAAGCTTAAATCAGAAATAAAAAAGCTTAATGACTTAAGCTTAAAAACAAAAATATTTACAAGAGATCTCTATAAAAAAAATATAGTCATTTATATCTTTACTTTCTTATTTGTACTGATAAATGTCATATTTATATTATAGCTTTAGGATTATTTTATTTATGGTCGCTCTTTAAAGAAACTAAGGGGATATATTCCCCTTAGTTTCTTTATGATTTAACTCTTTATAGAACAAATAATTTTTTAATTTCTATAACTATAAAATCTAAATTTTATTTTTCAAAAAATAAAATGCTATTAATGATATAAATTATTTAATAAAAATCTATATTCCCTTATTATTTATAATATAAATTAAATATTTATATTTAGAAAAAATAAAATATCACTTATTATTAGAGTTATTTTATTTAACTAGTTCTATTTGTATATTAAGATTTTTAGTTAAATTCTAAAGATATAACATAAATGTCTAATATAATAAGGTTAATAAATAATAGTGAAGTCAATAAAATATAAATTTAGAAAAATTAAAAAAAAAAGGTATCATGAGTTTTTTTTAATATAAAAATGTTTTTAGTATAAAGATACTTTAAATTTTAAAGTTCTCTATAACCTATTCTATCCAGGTAAAGAAATTTAATTTATTCTAAAAAAAAGAATATCTAGGTAGTCCTATAAAAATAATAAAAAATGAAGGATTTTTTTAATCTAAATACCAGTATAAATGATTACTATTAAATATAAATAGAATGATATTGGAACGATAATATATATACCTTATTTAAAACTAAATATATATTATTCTTATTGTCTTTCTTTTAGAGAGATGTTTATATTTAATTGACTCCTATTGATATTAATATTAATTATTTCAAGAGAATAGATTTTAATATTGAGATCTCATAATATTAATTATTTCGTGCTACTACTATTTAATATTTATTATTTAAAATAAAATATTAAATATTTATTTTTGATTATTTATTTTTATAAGGGGAGATTAATAGTAATAAAGTAGCTAAATAAATTATTAACAATCTTATTTCATTAAATATAGTAGTATCTAATAAAATAGGTGAAAATACTAAAAATACTAAAGATAATAACCCTAAAGTAATATATAAAGAATAAGTAGTAATAACACCAGTATCTAATTTACTAATATTATTTCCTGTTTTATTTAAAGTATTACTTAGTCCGTAAGGTCCTATAAATTCTATTACTCCTCTATCTAATACTTTACTTACAAAGTAACCTAATTGTAAACCTCTACCAATAAAGTAATGGTTATAAATTACATCAAATAAATATTTACCATTTAAGAAAGTATATATTTTTCTAGTAATAGAACTTTCCATAAAGAACAAATGAGGTGTAAAATGATATAGATATACAGCTAAAATAGCTCCAAATAAAGATAAAATACTTGGTAATAATTTAATAATTCTATCCATAGAGAATTCAGCTTCTACCATAGCAATATGGTTAGGATGAATAAAAATAGAATTACCAAAGAAATCTGAACCTATACCCACAAATAAATCTGAGAAAATAAATCCGAAGAAAATACTAAATAAAGCTAAAATAAATAAAGGAATAATAACAGCTAAACTAGCTTCATGAGAATGTAAATAAGATATTTTAGGTCCATTCGGTTTAGTTAAGAACACTAATGAAATTAATCTAAATGAATAGAAAGCAGTTAGACCTGCTGTTAAACTACCTAAAATAAAGGCAAATGTACCTTCAAAACTATATTGAGCAAAGGCTAATTCAATAATTAAATCTTTACTATAGAATCCTGTTAACCAAGGAGTAGCTAATAATGATAAAGTACCTACTAACATAGCAGTATAAGTAAAGGGTAAGAAGTTTATTAATCCTCCTAATCTTCTCACATCTTGTTGATCTGAGAAACTATGAATAACTGCACCAGCACCTAAGAATAATAAAGCTTTAAAGAAGGCATGATTTACTACATGCATTAAAGCAACATTATATTGACTAAGACCAACAGCCATTACCATATAACCTAATTGACTTATAGTACTGAAAGCAATGATTCTTTTTAAATCATTTTGCACTAAACCACAAGTAGCTGCAAAGAAAGCTGTAGATGCTCCTACTAAAGTAATGACTAATAAGGCTGTAGAACTATATTCTAAGATAGGAGAACTTCTTACTAATAAATATAATCCAGCAGTAACTAGTGTAGCAGCATGAATTAAAGCTGATACAGGAGTAGGACCTTCCATACTTCCTGGTAACCAACTATGTAAAGGAATTTGAGCTGATTTAGCCATAGCACCACTTAATAATAATAATCCAATTATATCTATAGCAGTACTATTCATAAATGGAGCTAAACTAAATAAAGTGGAATAATTTAAAGATCCAAATAAAGCAATTAAAGCAAAGAATCCTATACTTAATCCCATATCACCTACTCTATTCATAGTAAAGGCTAATATAGCAGCTTTATTAGCTTGTATTCTAGTAAACCAGAAATTAATTAATAAATAAGAAACAACTCCAATTCCTTCCCATCCTACAAACATCACAAAATAATTAGCACCAGAAACTAATACTAACATAAAGAATGTGAATAAAGATAAATAAGAGAAGAATCTTTGATTGTGAGGATCTTCTGCCATATAATTAGTTGAAAATATATGAATTAAAGAAGAAATATAAAGGACAGGAATAAACATAGAAACTGTTAATTGATCAAATAAGAATTCCCATTGAATACTTAATATTTCTGAATCGATCCAACTGCTTAAATTAATTAAAACTGGAGAACCGCATAAACCTACTTCATAAAAAGCTAAAGTAGCTAATAAAGAAGATATTATTAAGCAAGTACATGTGATTATGTGAGCACCTGTAACACCTATTTTTCTACCTAATAAACCTGAAACAAAACTTCCTAATAAAGGAAAAATTAAAATTGATAAATACATTATGTTCTTAAAGAGATATTTCCTCTTAATCTATAAAAAGCAACTAAAATACTTAAACCTATAACTGATTCAGCACCTGCAATAGATATAATAAAGATACTAAAATTTTGTCCGATGGCATCGTCAAAACTAAATGAACTTATTAACACTAATAAGGTTACAGCTAATAGCATAATTTCTATCGCTATTATCATTAATATTATGTTTTTTCGATTTAATATAAATCCTAAAACACCTATTAAAAATAAAAATAAGGATAAATTCATGGGTTTAACTATTTTGTTTTTAATTTCCTTAGGGAACCTGTAATATGATAAGAAAATGAAATAATTTATATTTCATTTTTGAAATTTAATATAATTTAATTTAATTTATTAAAAAAAGTTATACTCTTATATATTTTTATTTAATTAGACTGTCTTTAAATTAAATTTTTTAACTCTTTTTAAATTAAAATCGAAAATAATTAAAGTAATTAAATTCATTTATTAATATTTAATAATTGATAAAATAATATTTTATATTCTCATCTGAAGACCTATAATATCTAGAGGAGAGGTCTGCGAGGATATCTTAATGATATTGTACCATAGGGAGATTAATTTCCACCCCAGTAATATACAGCTATAAATAAAAATAACCAAACTACATCCACAAAATGCCAGTATAAAATACTTGCTTCATATCCTATATGGTGACTATTTGTTAAATGATAATTGATTATTCTGAAAAATCCTACAGCTATAAATATAGTTCCTATAATAACGTGAATTCCATGTAAACCAGTAGATGCATAGAATGTTGTACCAAAAACAGAATCAGTTATAGTAAAACTAGCGTTAAAATATTCCACATATTGTAAAGCTGTGAAAATAATAGCTAAAACGATAGTTAATAAACCTCCTATGATGGCTTTTTTTCTATCTCCTTTGATTAAAGCATGGTGTCCATATGTAATAGTTGATCCACTACTTAATAATAAGAAAGTATTTAATAATGGGATACCAAATGCTGATAAAGCTTCTATTCCTTGAGGTGGCCAAACTCCTCCTATTTCTATACTAGGACTTAAACTAGAATGGAAAAAAGCCCAGAATACAGAGAAGAAAGCAAAAACTTCACTAACTATAAATAAAATAACTCCTAATGTTAATCCTTTTTGTACTTGAGTTGTGTGGCATCCTAAATAAGTTGCTTCTAAGATGATATCTCTAAACCATAATAGCATACCTAAAGCTGTTAAAGCTAATCCTAATAAAAAGGTGAAATCACCGTATCCATGCATGGATAATACCGCACCTAAAGTTAAACTTAATAAAGAAAAACTAACTAAAATAGGCCAAGGAGAAATAGTAACTAAATGATATGGAAAATTTTGAAATAAATTTCTATTTATATTAAGTAACATTACCTTTATTTTTATATGTTAATCATAAGATATTAATATTTATGATTTTAAATTATTTATTATTATTGACTTTTTTAAATTTTAATTAATTAATTAATTAATTTATTTATTTATTTATTTATTTTAATTACTTATTTATTTATTGTTTTTTTTTTTTTATGATTTAAAAATTTTTTTTGTTAATTTATTAATTTTTTTTTGTTTCTTTGTTTTTTTATTTATTTCTATTATATAAAATAGATCTAGAATAAGTAGTCTTTATTTGTAAAGTAACCACATAGATTACTCTATTAAAAATAAAAATATTTAATACAATTGCTTAGTTTAGTATAGAATGATATTCTAGATACTAGTTTCTTTTAATAAAGTTTTTTCCAACAACTTTTTGCGTTTTTTCACCCCTCATCCTCTTATAGCCTCTCATATCATCCTAGATGGCAGATGGGAGGAGAGGTCTTCATTTATTTTTTTGTTTTTTTGGTTTTTCGGGGACGAAGGACCAAAAAATTTTTGTTTTTTATACTCTCTACATCACTCTAAAAGACAAAACGACTCCTTTTATATATGATCTTACGATATTACTTTTTTACTCAAACTACCTTTTTTTAAGGGGAGTATCCTTTAATTAATAGTGATTATCACTATTAAACTAATAACAAAATTAAAAAAAAAATAAATGACTATACCCACCCCTAACCCATTGAATACTCGATATTATTTCTTATTTAAATATAAGTAATAAATTAATTTAGTAAAAAAAAACAAACAAAAAGAAATGAATTAACTAATCCGCCCACATCTATGAGGCTTTAAATATTAGAAACTACAAATTCATATAGTTTATTATCGATTATCAAACCATATACGTAAAGTAGGGGCAATATTCCTAGTAAGATCTATATCAAACTTATATTTAAATTATAGCTAGAAAATTTTCTTTTTAGTTGTATAAATTTTTCTAGTTTAGAATATCGAGTTTTTAGTTAAAATGTATTTATTAAAGAATAACCGTATAATGTTAAAAAAATAGGGATAGTTTGATTTAATATTAAACCGTTAAGTAATAAACAAGAGAAAGCTAACATTTCCTCTATGTTTAAAGAGTTGATAAATTCTTTAAACTTAGGGTAAATATAATATCAAATAAAAATGCTTTTAATAATAGTATAATTATTGTCTGTGTTTGTTATTTGATTTTTGTTTGAGTTAGTTATTTCTACCTCAACATCATCTACCTGATATAACCTGCTACTATATTTATTTAATTTAGACATCTCATATATTAATTTTTCGTTTACTCCTTATAAATAAGGGGGTATTAAGGGGAATATAATAAAATTAGTTAAATTAAAACTAAAAAAATAAGAACTACTATATATATAACTATATGTAAGTATAAACTCTCTTTAGTACTTTTAAATACCTCATTATTTAAAGACATCTCTTTAAGATCATTTAACCAATTTATTAAAAAATCGGGGAGTATCTCTAAACAATTAATATTTTTTCCTTTTGAAAATCTAAATAAAAAAAAAAGAGAGAGTAGTTGACATAATATTACAAAAATTGTCAATACGGCAATATATATTTTTAGTTTTTCTTGATTAGTCCAAACATCTATAATACTAAAACCTAATAACTTCATAACTAAAAATATTCCTAATTGTAATTTACCTACAACTTTAATAGGGGTCGGTATTTTATTACTTAACTTACTCAAGAATATAAAAATAGCACTATTAGTACTGTTAATCCCACTAGTGATTTCTTGAGCATTACCAAATGTGAATTTAATAGTAGCTAAGTCCTTTAAAGGTATAGCGGCTAGGTTTAATAAAACAACACCAATAGGAGCCCCAATTAAAGCGAAGGTGTATAATTGTTTACTTCTATAAAGTCTCTCCCTCTTTAAAGCTTCTCCGATTAAATGATTAGGATATGGTTTGTTATGAACATATCTAACGTCATTTTTAAGCATGAAACCATAGGAAATTAAACTAAAAGCAACGGGTGCAGCATGAATACTTATTTCAGTCTGAGGTATGAGGCTACTCCAGTCTAGTTCTTGCACACCAGTCATTATTTGATTTAAAGTGATCTCTCCGTATTCACCTAAAGGTTTAGAGTAACTAAGGGATACACTATCTAATAGTGTATCGGATACATTATCTTGGCCTGATTCTAAACTGCGCCCTATGTTTTTTAATGATTTAAAAAAATTCGCATTCTTATAGTACATGCTAGATACATGTTGATATAACTCTATCAGAGGAACCTCTTTTTGGCCATCTAAGTATAAGCTTAATAAATCGCTTAAACTCGCTTCCGAAATCGAATCCTTATCCATGTTGTATTTTTTAGCCAAGTACTGAGAAACAAATTTAACCCCTTCGAATAGTGAAACGTTTTTATCGAAAGGTACGTTATTTCCTTCATCGTCTTTAAGCCAAGGGAAAGACTCGTTTATAGTAGTAAAACGTTCTTCAAAGTATTCTGTCATACTTTGATTATTTATTCGATTAAGAAATCTTAATTCATCTAAACCATTTGATAATTCATCAAAATTCGCTTGAGGCGGTTGATTGTTATTCATGGCTTGTGGATTATTATTAATGTTTCCTTGCATTTTTATTTTTATATGTTTGTTAATCATAAGATATTAATATTTATGATTTTAAATCATTTATTATTATTGACTTTTTTAAATTTTAATTAATTAATTAATTAATTTATTTATTTATTTTATAAATTTGTTTTATTTGTTTTTATTTATTTCTATTATATAAAATAGATATGGAATAAGTAGTCTTTATTAGTAAAGTAACCACATAGATTACTCTATTAAAAATAAAAATATTTAATACAATTGCTTAGTTTAGTATAGAATGATATTCTAGATACTAGTTTCTTTTAATAAATTTTTTTTTTACAACTTTTTTTCCCTCATCCTCTTATAGCCTCTCATATCATCCTAGATGGCAGATGGGAGTAGAGGTCTTCATTTATTTTTTTGTTTTTCGGGTAGTAAGGACCAAATTTTTAATTTGATTTATTTCTTTTTTTTATAAATAGAATTATACAAGTAAATCGGAATAGAGAGGAGTCGAACCTCCAAGGGTATTACCCGAACAATTAGCAATCGTTTTAACTTACCAATGTAAACTATTCCTAAGTTTATTTATTAACTAATAATTAAAAAGATATTTATCTTTTTGTTTTTGTTTTTGTTTTTTATTCCATAGATAATTTGCTGTTTATTGAGTAAATATTTTTATTAAACCCGTAAGATTTTTTTCCATTCTTAAATTAAGGTTAGTTTTTTATAATAGAATTAATTTATTTTTATACATTATCTAAGTCTCACACATAGAAACTTAAACATATTATCCTTACCGAGGTCTATACATATATTATTCTCTTTTGGAATCGAACCAAAATTGACATTTTAGAAGAATGATGTTCTACCATTAAACTAAGAGAATTAAATGCTTGATATTTAAGGACTATTTTTTTATTAAACTACTTCTTTTAAATCATAAAATTTTGTTTTTGTTTTTGTTTTTTATTCAATTTTGAATATAAATTAAAGAAGTAGTCATAACTAATATTTTTCAGATATCAATGATATATTATGTTGATAGTGGAGCCATATTAGTAATAAGCTTTATTTATGTTTTTTTAATATAATTTATACTAAGGGGAGTATTAATAAATATAAAAATGAATTAAGATTTATTATTTAATTTTACTATAAACATTCTAATAACTTGTTGTAAAGTAAATAAAGGTAAAACATATTTAGATAAAATATAAATTAAAACAAATAATACTACAAATGAAAAATATAATTGATTTAAAAAATAAAAAGGTATTAATTGTGGCATAAGTTATTAATATTAAATTAAGGCTCTTATTAAAATTAAGAACTATCTCTTGCTAAAGCAACATTTACCCTCCCTACCTCCGCCCTCTGCCATCAGCCATCTAGGATGATAGGAGAGGTCGGCGAGAGAAAAACATAGAATGAGATAATGACTTACTCTTTTATTTAGATAGACTTATAATTTAAATCTTATAATCAGAAGTTAATTTACATAGATATAAAAAGTCTGTAACATGCAAATAAATATTTTTAACTTTAATATACATCAAAAAAAAATATTTCTATTTTAACTTTGATACTACATACAAGATACTATCTTATGAACCTAAGACTCTTAAATTTATTTTTATAAACGAGGTACTTTACTTACAACACTATAATAATACTATAAATGACCACAAATATTTCTAAATAAAAACACTTAGCCTCTGATTAACCATCTACAAATAGATGTGATAGAAATGACTTACCCTTTATAAAAATAATGAATTAACCATTTATATTTAATTATAATAATAACTTTCGACCTAATTTATTTTTAATAAAATGTAGAATACAAAACTAGAGATTACCTACAGTTTTAAAAAATATAACCTAGTATAAAAAAGATTATACTAGGAAATAAAAAAACTAATTTAAATAGTTTTTTATTTTTTGTTTTTTTGTTTTTTTAGTTAAAATTGTTTAGAATAAGGGAAATATCTCCTATTTTAATTCCATAATTGTTATTAATATAAGCTAACTCAATCATAATCATAATTCCACCATAAAAACAGTAGTTATTCTATCTGAGATTAGTATCAGTTGACAAATCTACTCTATTAAGCTATTATGCTTAATTGTGTTATAAATATATTAAAAGAATCTACCGAATGTAAACTATTCCTAAATATAATTAATGTGAGTTATATTAAATTATAAGTATTATTTATTGATGTTAACATCTATAGGATGCAAGCATTAAAAATGGGGTATTGTGATTATATAATAAAAATCATATAAAATTAACATACTTAAGAATAAAATTTCAGCATACATTAATTTGTATTGCATTTTAAATATAATAATAAGTATTTATTAGTAATAAAACTTAAAATCTTATCTTTAAATATTATTAATACAGCCATATAAGCGAATAATAATACAAAGAAAAATAGAAGTAAAATGAATATAAATAAAAATATAGCTAAATAATGATGTTGATCTATTAATAGCTCTACAGGGTAATTAACGGTTTGTGGTTGAAAATAATTTAAAACCTGACTTAAGATCTATTGATGAAGAGATTCTAATTTAAAGGCAAAATTTTAAGGTAAACCTGTTATTTTTAAATTAAATTTATTATTTTAATCTTTATCAGAATTGAACTGATACTTGCTTCTTGAAGGGGAGCCGTACGAACCATTATACTAAAAGACCTAAAAAGATATAGAAAAACAAAATGAATTTTTTTATTTTAATACCTTAATAAGTCGCCGACCCTTCGTAGAGGGCATATTAGAGTTAAGAAGGAATCGAACCTCACTATAAACGTTGCAAATTTACTACAGAACCACCTGTATGCTTAACTCCTTAAATAGAAACCCAAGCGAATCATTTCGCGGACCTTGGGTAGTAGAAAAAAAAAAAAAAACCATATAAAAATTAAATCTTTTTAATTAACTCTTTCTTTTAATTATAAAATGATTCAATCCCTTACATTTATTTTTATAAAATAAAAAGAGTTTATTAACTTATAATTATTTTATCCTCCCCAAGGTCAAATGAGTTATAAAACAAATTAATTTTAAAACCCAAAAAGAAAAAAAGGGTGGACGCTTATATCTTATAAGGTCAAGTAACGTAAAAGCTTTTCATCTACTTAGTTACTTTACCTGAATTTTCACCTCTGGGTCGGGTCATCACTTATTTATTAAACTAATTAAAAAAAAAACAAACTAAAAAAATCCCATATCAGCTGGAAACTGACATAGGATTAAAAAAAAAGTATTATATTACTTTTTTTTAGGTGTATAGTGTTTTATTTAATATTTTGTATTGGTATCATTATAATTTAAAGGTTTGGTATCAATCCAAATACCTTCATTATTATAAATTTTTTCTCTTTTAGTGAAAGAATCATAATTTAATACAACATCTTTTTTTTTTATTAGGACTGAAGCATTTTGGTAATTAGTGATAGTATGAAATTTAGTAGCTGTAACATTAGAATTATACCAATACATCGATTTAAAATGTTCTACGGTAAGTGAATTATTTATAATTCCTTTAGTTTTAATAATAGTTTCTCCATTATTTAAAATTAAACAATAAGTCTTGTTAGAAATAAAATATGCTTCTTTAATATCATATTCTAATTTAAATTGTCCTATGTTATCTCCAATCCAATTAGGATTTAAAGCATCTTTGTTTAAAACAATGCTATCAGTATCTGAATAAAAAATACTTCCACCGTTCTCTAAAATTTCTAATTTACATTTATTAATAAAAATTCTAGCATAACTAGTCACAAATGCTGCGGTGGCAATAGAAACATCTTTAAATAAATCTAAATTATTTTCAATATTTTTTTTAGATTCTTTTTCTAAAACCTTAATAAAATCTAAACCATGTTCCATACAAATTTCTTTAGAAATAATAGGAGAATAAGTAATTAAAAATTTATCGTCATTTAATATAGTATGTGTATGAACGATTCTAGTTGAACAAATAAAATCTCTTTTCTCTTTATTAACAGTTTGTGTAATAGGTTTAATAATATTCAAACCAAATCTTCCTAAAAAATTATTTAATAAACTTTTATAAATTAATCTTAAAAATCCGGTAGAATTTTTTTTCTTATCAAACAAATCATTAACATAATCATCAAAAATATTATTTACTTTATTAAATTGATAACCTTTAAACACTGTTATTTCATATCCTTTAGATTTAGCAAATTTAAGTTCTTCACTAGACCAAACACCATAAAATACTCCATTAGGACATATTAATCTATTATCTTTGTGTATTGGTAATAAACCAATGTAAAGATTATTAGTTTTAACTCGAGCATAGAAAAATCCAAATAAATTATCAAGATCTAAACCTTTATCTTCAAAAGATTCTATAAAATAGCAATCCGTACCTGGCATAGGATTCAGAGCAGCATAAGGATATAAAGAATTAACATCTAAGTAAATCAAATTTTGTCCATAAGGTTTATAAACATCTGTAATACCACCAAAGTAACCCTCTTTAATAAAATTAAATAAATAAAGTTTATTTATAGAAGGTATACATGGATTTTTATAGTATTTATTCTTAAAAATATTTAAAGCTAATCTAGTAATAGTTAAAGCGTTAGTACTTAGTTCGTTAAAATAAATATAAATTAATCTACTGAATTCATTAATAACTTCATACAATCCTATAATATCTTTATGTAAATAATTTAAACATTCTGATTTTAAATTCCAATTATTATTAGGTATATTATTATAATCATTTATATTTAAATTATCATAAAAATGATAGTCTGGTTTATATCCAATATAATTTAAAGTATTTCTATTAACAAATCTGTGTGGAAAATTACCTTTTCTAATGTCAATATTAAATTCTCGAGTCAATTTATCTAAACTTAAATTTAATAAATTAAGTGAATCTACAAAAGAAATTTTAATATATCTATGTTTATTTTCTTTTGTATTAGAATAAACTTTAATTTTTATTTCTAATTTAATAATTGTCTTATCTCTCATAGTAGTATTTAAAATATAATAATCAAAACCTTTTTCTAAATTAGTCTTTAATATAATATTATACATAAAAACTATATCATAATGTCCTAAATTATGTACATAAAAAATAAAATTATTATATTTATTTACTAACATATCATCAATACATTTTAAGAGTAATTTAGAAGAATCTAAATTAGGATCATCAGTTAAATAATATAATTTAGGAGAATCGTCAATAGAAGAAAAATAACCTAAAGCATAAACTTTAGCTAAACCATTCATATCTATAAAAGTCTCTAAGTCAAAAGTACCTATATTTATATTTCTATCTGTTATACTGTTTTTAACTGCTTTAATAGGATGTAATTTATTAACTACTTTATATTTTATTAATTTTTGATCTTCAATAGTTAAAGTGATATTACCTATATTTCTATCAAATAAAATTTTATTATTATCTATATTATTATAAACGGTATCTTTAATTTTATTAATATAAATACCTGTATTTAAGTCAAAGATATATCTTAAAAAATTGTTATCATCTAACTTTTTAGAAACTATAATAAAATCTTTTTTTTTATTAGGTGATGTATTTTTAAATATTAAATCTGAATCATTTATAATAAAATCTTTTTCATTGTTAGTTAAAATAACATTACTGTTTATTAATTTAATTAAATTTTGTCTTTCTTCGGATAAGATATTAAAACCATAATAACTAGTATCTATTGTTAAAGGGAGTAAATTTTGATTAAAAATTTTTCTTACTTCCCCTTGATTTATCATCTGTTGTTTTAAAGAATATTTATCTATATTTTTTAAAGTTAATTCTTTTTGAGGATTTATAACAGAATATAAAATTTCTAAACCTTCAACTGTATCAAAGTAATTATAGTTATCTACTGTAATTTCTATTCTAGTTAGAATAAGATTATAAAGTTTAGAATAAAAATCTAAATCATGTTCGTTTTTAATAACGATACCTATTTGAGGACCACACATTTTAAATAGTAAATTATTATTACTACTAATCTTTAATAATATAGAATAAGTAGTATTTAATTTAAAATTATTCATTATTATATTTATAAAATTTTCTAAACTAAAATCTTCATAAGCTATATGTATATATTTAATTTCTATTTTTTTATTGTTAATCATTTTTTTTTTTAGATAAAATTTTTAAAGAAAAGATACTTATTTTTAGATTGATGTATCTCTTAATATCAATCATTTATATAATTAAAATGAATTTAAACTATATATTTTTCTTTTTAATTAATAATATAACTAGATTTATTAATTTCACATGTTTTAATTCTACCTTCTATTATTTTATTAACATCGGGATAATCTAAAACATCTTCATTAACTTTAATAGTTTTATTTTTATCATCAAAAGAATCATTTCCAAATTGAGACTTAATACTAGCTATTATACCTTGATCAAATCTTTTTAAGTAATTATCGTCAGTGTATATTTTAATATATATTAATTTAATAATATTAATAAGTTTAGTAATATTTTTAGCTGTAACAGCAAAACAATCATGTATACCAAAAAAATTAAATACTTTATCATCCTTAATACAATCCATATAGAACATATTAACAATTAAAGATAAAGAAGCAGCATCTAAAGAGTGTATTAAATTAGGCATTAAAGATCTAATTTGTTTTGATTTATTAATAACATTTTTTTTTTTAACTTTAATATTAAATGTATTTTTTTTATATTTAAAAGGTCTTAATCTAATAGCTTCACTATCTTCATAATATTGTTTAACATTTAATCCTGTAGGCAAAGTCCAAGTAATAGGAATATTTAAGTAGGTACAAATACCAGCTATTTTATTTAAATATTCATTTAATTCTTTAAGTTTAGGAAATTCATTATAAACAGCTTTCTCCAAAGTAGTCATAAAAATAATAAAATCATGATTAGTAAGTATAAAATTATTATCATGTTTATTAACAAAAAATAATTTATCTTTACTATTTAAAGATTTCTGGATAATATCAAATTTCCTATTTTCATTGTTAAATTCTTTAGTTATTTTATCAAAACTTTCTTTAATATATTCAATCATTCTAAATAAACTAGCATTATAAGGTTTAACCATTATCGGTGATTTAACTAAAGATCTATTTATATTTAATTTTAGTAATCTTTCACAAGATTGAATATTTTTTTCAATATTTAAATATTCTTCATTATCTAAATCTTTTTTATCACGTATATATACTTCTTTTTTCTTATTTTCATCAGATAATCTAAAATTTAAATAGTCAATTAATTTTAATGCAATAAAACTATAAAAATCTTGAGGTATTGAATCAGAATCACCAGAAATTAAATTTAAATGTGATGCTAAAGATTCATCCCCGATTAACAAACTTAAATGTTGATAACCATTACAAGTAGCATCTAATTGTATAGGAAAATAAGAAATATACGAAGTTTCATTAGAATTTAATGAATTATAATAATTATTAAATTCAAAACAGAAAGCTATAAATAATAATTTAGATTCAGCTTCTTTAATCAATTTACCATTTCTAAAATCTAAAATATCAGATAAATTATCATTAACCCAATTTATTCTACTGTTATAAGATTTTTTATCTATACCATTTCCATAACAATTAGCACCAAATATTTTTAAAAAATTAATACTTTCGTTATCACATTTTAAAATTCTATCCCCTTTACTAAATAATAATAAAGATTTAGCTAATTCTATACCTTGATAATTCAAATAATCAGCCATACAATAAATTCTACCTCTATTATCTATTCTAACAGGAATATAAAAATGAGGTACATTTTTAAATATAGTGGCTAAAGATAAAATATTCATTTCTAATTGTTTTTTACTTAAAAAACTATCTAATGTTTTTTTTTCATAAAAACTTAATTTTTTTTTTTATCTTCAAGAGGATGTTTAAATTCAAGATCTATAATTAAATTATATTCTACCCCTTTTTCTAATATAAAATCCAAAACCGGAATATTTATTTTAAAACCAACAGAACTTAAATTATTAACTGTATCAAATATAATGTTTTCATCTCTAATTTCAGACTGATCTCTTAATTCATGATTTTTAATAATGATAGGATTTATATATTCCTTATCATTAAGCAAATAACCACCTAAATGACTACTAGAATTAACCCTAAAATAAGGTTTAGGAGGTATTATCATAGGTATTTTATGAGAAATACTAAATAAACCTAAATTTTTACCCATAATTTCTAAAATTTGATCTTTAGCTACATAAATAGTAACCGACTTATTTTTTTCTACAGTAACTACTTCAGAATAAATTAAATCAGTCTCTACTAAAAAATTTAATAATTTAAAACCAAATACAATCAATAAATTATTAAGATTAGAAGTATCTAATTCTATTTTATTCACCTGAATATATTCACTTAATCCTATGTCTTTAGAACCATTATTTTTAATAAATTCACTATATTTTACTGAATAATAATCATCTAATAATGAATTACCTAAGTCACTAGCTAAATCAGTACAATAAGTGTTTTTATTCAATAAATTATGATTACTAATAATTCTTAATAATCTACCTAATAATCGAGAAATGATAAGTTCATTATTTAAATTATTTAACAATAAACATTCAACGGACACCTGACTATTTTTACCTTCAATATTATTAACATTACTTCTATTACTATCTATTAATATAGATAATTCATCAATTGATTTTTTCAAATAATCTAAAACAAAAGGATTTAATTTATAATAGTTTATATCAGAAACCTCATCCTTTTTATTTTTTAATAAAATTAGCCCTTGATTATATAAAAATTGTTCTATCTTCATTTGAGTCATTTCATCTAAAGCTGAACTATTAATAATACGTTGTAATTCTATATAAATAGGAGAATTAATATTTAATGTTAAATTTTTATTGTCTTTATTAGTAGAATTATATCTACGACTACTTAATGAGTGATATTCTCTTCTATTACTTATATTACTATCCCCTACTGTATTTTTGCTTAATGATCTAATTTTAGACTTAGAATTAACAATATCATTATTTAATACAAAGTCTACAGATTTTTTTAAAGTATTTAATAATTTAAATTTTTGAGATAAATCTAAATTTAATTTATTAATATCCGATAATTCATCCGAATTTACATTTTTTAATTCTGCAATTTCACTCTGAAGTTTTTTTATTCTACCTGTTATACTAGCTTTTTGTTTTTCTCTAATACCTTCTACTTTATTTTGTCTTAAAAATGAAATTTTGTCTTTCATTTCTGTTATATTAGATTTATTATTACTAACAACTCGTTCCGATCCATTTATTTTAGATTTTATATTTTCTATTTCTTTTTCTAGAACAGACACTTTTAGTTCTATTTCCTCTCTTTTTAAACATAAACTCATATATTTATTAATTAATACATATTGATCAATATAAGGATGATTAACATCATTAATTTCTTTATTTCGATCATATCTAGGAGAAGTAACATATTTATCTGTATACGAATCATAGAATTTTTCTTTAGAAGGCATTATAAAGTAATCTATAAATTTACTCAATCTATATTCACAAATAGATAGTTTATGTCTTCTAGTTATACTACCACGACTAACATCTATATTATGTAATTTAAATAAATGTACAATATTACCCCAACTTAAACCTTGAAAAATCATAATAGGATTTATACCTATATAATCTTTATGTTCTTTATCATATACAGAAATACTTTCCGATATTATTTTTTTAATATTTTTAAAAAAAGTAGGATAACTCATAGTTCTTAAATATATTATCCCTTCTACATTGAATACATTTACATATCTATATTCTCTTTCTACTATATCATCATTTAAGGATATAGTTTTTAACCAAGATACTTGTATTATATAAATATCACCTAATACATCTGTTACTTTTAATTTTTGTTCTATGGCTGATCTTATAACTATATCTAAACTTCCAATAAAACTAGATTGAGTAGAAACTATTACATTTTTATTATCAGGTATATCAGATAATATTTCTTTAAGAGAAATACTAGTAATAATACACAATTCATCTATGTACTCCATAACACTATCAAAAATCGATTTATTTACATTTTTATAAATATCAAAGAATAGTATTTTTAAATTTTCTTTACCAAAACTTTTAAACATATTTTTTTTTGTTTTTTTTTTTTTTAATATTAAGAAGATATAAAATTATTTATACTGATAAATATCTTAATCTCAGTCATAGGGCTATAAAATATAAAAATATAAATATAAATAAAATATAAATATGATATAATCGCGGACCTCTCCTCTTTATAGTTTATAAGATGAGATCCTATTATATTATTATTTATTTAATATTAAAAATAAATTTAATTACTTAAATTATTTTCGATTTAATTAAAAAAAAAGAGTAAAAAAATTTTTAAAGACAGTCTAATTAAATATAAATATATAAGAGTATAACTTTTTTTAAGAAATTAAATTATATTAAATTTCAAAAATGAAATATAAATTATTTCATTTTCTTATCATATTACAGGTTCCCTAAGGAAATTAAAAAAACAAAAAAAATATGTTTATATCAAGAGCACAATTAGTTAGTTCTTTAAAAGGAGCTACGGGGGTTCTTGGTGGTGTGGGTTTACATCACTATGGAAGTCTGTATTTATCTCGTAATGAAATTAAAGCTGAAAATATTGAGCAAGATATTAGAGATAACAAAATTAATCAAATGAGTGAAAATGTTGTTGATGTTAAGGATAGTGTAAAATCCATAGAATCAAATTTATCTAATTTAATTAGTAAATTAGAAGCTAAATCTGAGGAAAATATTTCTGTAAATCAAGAAACATTGCAAGAAATTCAATCCAATGTTGATATAATATCAAAAACAGGTAAAACTATCAATGAACAAATTAAAGATTTGGGTAATAAAGAATTAGGAGAAAACATATCTGATATGATTAATGCTGGTCAAAAACTTCAAGATTTAATAGACAGTATTGTTAGAGGAGGTAAAAATTTTGTTTCGGATTTTAATTTCCAAGTGTATTATGATTACTTAAATAGTTTAACACAAATACAAGAAGGATCATTAATACATATACTTCTATTTTTAACTATATTTTTTAGTATATTGAACATTCTAGCTGCTTTATTAGGGAATGAACTAATTCAATATTTTAATCTTGAAAAAAAATATCCTAGATTAGCCTTATTCTTTAGATTGCGAGTTAAATTTCAAAGATATTACTTACTATGGAATATATTTTATATAATATTAGTTTGTATTGTATCTGTAGGATTTAATTTGTTAATTTTATTTTACTCATAAAACACTATATTTGATAAGTTTTATCCCCTTATTAAATTTAATTTCTTCTTACTGAGATTAAGATGTTTATCAGTATAAATAATTTTATATCTTCTTAATATTTAATATTTAATATTTAATATAAAATGGAAGGAATAATAAAATTTTTGAGTTTATTTTGTATTCATTTTGATAGTAATACACCTGATTTTATCATATTAGCGGGATATTTTTTAATATTATCTGTTTTTATATTATTAAATGTAGTAAATATTATGATTTATTTACTTTCTATATACATAGTAAGTAATGAAAAAATTTTAAATAAAATACCTCGTAAATATATGTTCATACATAAATTATTAATATATTATAAAAATATTAGAGTGGTATATATAATAAGTGAATTTATATTGTTACTAATCTGTCTATTTATTATGATATGGGTTACATATAGTTTAGTTTCTTTTTATATACATTTAAAATAATATTTTATTAAAAAAAAAAAATAATAAATATAATATTATTTAGTTTATGACTGAGATTAAGATGTTTATCAGTATAAATAATATATATCTTCTTCTTATTAAAAAAAAAACAAAAAAAAAATATGATGTTAAAATTATTTAATTTATTTAATTTCAATTACTATATAATAGACTTAGGTTATTTATCAAAAGTATTAGTGATTTTGTTTTCTAGTTTAATTCTTATTGAATGTATAGATAGATATATATTCTATAGTGGTGGTGCTAGAAAAATTATTAATGATATAGGTACTGGTATTATTTTAGGTGGTGCTGCTAAAATAGGGGCTGATGGTGTTGATTATTTTAAGGATAAAATACGATCAATGAAAGATGGTGGTAATAGTGGTAGTACAGAATCTAGTGACGATACTGAAGGTAAAGGATCTAGTGATGACAATAATAAAAAAACCTAAAGATAGTAATAACAATTCAAATGATAATTCAAATGATAGTTCTAAAGATAGTAATAATAATTCAAATGATAATTCAAATGATAGTTCTAAAGATAGTAATAATAATTCAAATAATAAGAATAATTAAAATAATAATAAATAAAAATTATTTAAGTATTAAAATTTTCTTATTATAACTCCTTTTTACGTATAGTTTGATGTATAGTTATTATAGTCAATCTCAAAACAAAACAAAACAAAACAAAACAAAACAAAACAAAACAAAACAAAAACAAAAACAAAAACAAAAATAAATTTTCCCCTTAGTTTACTTAAAGTTTAATTTAAATTAAAAAAAAAAATTTTTAAATTAATTATTTTATATAATGGTTTAATTTATAAGAGGGTAAATCATTTTTTTAATCTCTTATCTTATTTATATTTTTTATTAATTTATCATGAAAAATATATTTGAACTTTTAAATTCTTTTGGTTTACATATTAATATTAACGAAAATACAAGTCCTATCTTTTTTATAGGGTTAGGCTTTTTAATTTTAAATCTTATTGTTTTATTTAGTGTATTAAATATTTCTTTTTATTTAATATCGATATATTTAATAAATACTAATAAGTATTTAGCTACAATAAGTAGTACATATCCTTATATACATAAAATAATTAAATACTATAATAGTACTAGAATAAGTTTTATTATATTAGAACTTATGTTTTTATTTGGTAGTCTAGGGTATATGATATCTGTATGTATTAGGATTTTAGTTAATTTAAGTTAATTTTTATAACCAAAAAAACAAAAACAAAAACAAAAACTATTGAATTAGTTTTTTTTTTACCTAGTATAATTTAAAAGCTAGGTTTTTTTTTTAATTAAGTTGTTATAAATTTGTTTAAATAATAAAATAGGTAAATAAATTTAGATATATAACCCCGAAATTTATATAAAATAAGAATTTCTAAATATCTTAAAAAAAAAATTTTTTATTTACCAGTTGTAAGCATATACAAAAATATTCAATCCTTTGGAGTGCTCTAACGTTATTTGTTGGTTGTATTTTTGGTGTAATTGTAAACTTAATTCTTTTGACTGTAACATAATAAAATAAATATAAGATAGTATAAAAATCTTTTTAAATAAAGGGGGGAGGTTTATAATCTCCCCTTATAATTTACTTAAGATAAGTAAATTCAAAAATTTAAATATAAGATTAGGAAATAAAATAAAATTTTAATTAGGTTAAAAATTGTACTGAACTATATTTACCTAAAATATTTTTTTATAACAATAAAACAATTGCAGTTTTTAAGTTATAAAAGAAGTAGTTTTGTCCTTTAGAGTGATAGTCATAAAAAAAATAAAATAAAATAAATTAAATTAAAATAAAAATAAAAAAATATAAAAAATAAATAATATTTAAATTATTTAAATAAACAAAATATATTAGAAGCTCATAGTTTAAAAGGTAAAATAATTTCTTATAAAGAGGAAAAAGTAGAAGTTCGATTCTTCTAGGCTTAATTATTAAAGATCCAAATATGAACAATCTTTCGTTACAGTGTGTAAATTATAAATATAAATAGATCCCTTTTATAATTTTAAAAATAAAAAACAAAAAAACAAAAAAATTCTTTCGAGTAAATGCCACCAAGATTAAATTCTTACTGGACAATTTAAAAATATCATATTAAAAAAAATAATAATAATAAAATAAAAATAAATATGAATTATATATCAAAACTTATAATTAGCTATAATTGGTTAATATAAGATAAAAAACAAAAATAAATAAGCAAAAAAACAAAAACCCATGATTCAATACGATTTAATCTTAAATATAATTAATATCATCATAAATTTAATAGATGTATTATTAGTTTTATTACCTGTTTTACTTTCAGTAGCTTTTATGACTATTGTAGAAAGAAAACAATTAGCGGCTCATCAACGAAGAGTCGGACCAAATACAGTAGGTTACTACGGAGTATTACAACCTTTTGCCGATGCTTTAAAATTAATACTTAAAGAAACGGTTATACCCTCTCAATCAAATAAAATATTATTTTATTTAGCTCCAGTTTCAACCTTAATCTTTAGTTTATTAGGTTGGGGTATAATTCCTTTTGGAGAAGGTTTAACTTTATTTGATTTTCCATTAGGAATCTTATATACTTTAGCCTTATCTTCTTTAGGAGTATATGGAATATTATTTGCCGGATGGTCAGCTAACTCTAAATATGCCTTTTTAGGAAGTTTAAGATCTACAGCCGCAATGATAAGTTATGAATTAATTTTAAGTTCGGCAATATTAATCATTATTTTATTAACAGGATCTTTTAATTTCACAAGTATAATTGAAAGTCAACAAGCAATATGGTTTATAGTACCATTATTACCTGTTTTTATTATATATTTTATTTCTATTTTAGCTGAAACAAGTAGAACTCCTTTTGATTTACAAGAAGCTGAATCTGAATTAGTAGCTGGTTTCTTTACTGAACACAGTTCTATTATTTTTGTATTCTTTTTCTTAGCTGAATATAGTTCTATTGTATTATTTAGTTGTATCACTGCTATTTTATTCTTAGGTGGTTATAATATTCCTAATTTAATCGTTAATGATACTTTCTTTAATGTACAATCTATAGTTTTAGGTTTAAAAACATGTATTTTCTGTTTTATGTTTGTTTGGTTTAGAGCTACTTTACCTAGATTAAGATACGATCAATTAATTGAATTCTGTTGGTTAAATCTTTTACCTATAGTTGTGGCCTTTATTATTTTAGTTCCTAGTATTTTAGTAGCTTTTGATATAGCTCCATACTAAATTAAAAATAAATTCATTTTAGGATATTTTCCCCTTATTAAAACAAACGCAGTTTTTTAGCTTTAAAAGAAGTAGTTTTGTCCTTTAGAGTGATAGTCATAAAAAAAATAAAATAAAAAAAAAAAAATAATATATAAAAAATAAATAATTATAAGCCTATAATTTAAAGGTAGAATAATTTCTTGATAAGGAATCTGTAGAAGTTCGATTCTTCTTGGGCTTAAAAAATAAAATAAAAAATAAATATAAATTATTAATCTTTCGTTACAGTGTGGGTAAACTCCCAAAATAAAATAAAAAACAATATGGGAAAAATTTTTGGTCCTTCGTCCCCGAAACAAAAAATAATTATTATAAATAAAAAATCGAATAAATAAAAATCAAAGAAAGAATCTTTGTGTAAGTAAGGTAGAAATAGCTACTTATAAAATAAAGGGTATACAAATGAATACTCTTATTAGTATAGTAAAGGGTATACTCAAAAGATCATTTATAATTAATATAAAATATAAATAACAAAACAATAATTAAAAAAAATTATTAAATAAATTGAAATATTTAATAAAACAAACAAAAAAATTTAGCTATTCTTTATAAAAAAATTTAATTTAGTGAGGTTATTTAAATCGCATATTTTACTTAGACTTGTCAATTCTTACGTAATTGATTCCCCTCAACCCGCCAATTTATCCTATCTATGGAATTTCGGATCTTTATTAGGTACTTGCTTAATCTTACAAATATTAACTGGTATCTTTTTAGCTATGCACTATCAACCACATGTAGATTTTGCTTTTAATTCAGTAGAACATATCATGAGAGATGTAAATAATGGTTGGGCAGTGAGATATACACACGCTAATGTAGCCTCATTCTTCTTTATTTTCGTATATGCTCATATTGCAAGAGGATTATATTATGGTTCATATAAATCACCTAGAGTTTTATTATGGGCAATAGGTGTGATTATTTTAATAGTGATGATGGCTACAGCCTTTTTAGGATATGTATTGCCTTATGGTCAAATGAGTTTATGGGGTGCAACAGTAATTACTAATTTATTAAGTGCTATTCCTGTATTTGGACAAGATTTAGTAGAATTAATTTGGGGAGGTTTCAGTGTAAGTAATGCTACACTTAACAGATTCTTTTCATTACATTACTTATTACCTTTCTTATTAGCAGCTTTAGCTGTAGCACATTTATTAGCTCTACATACACATGGTTCAAATAATCCAAATGGGATTGGATCAAGTGGTGATAGATATTCAATGCATCCTTATTTTACATTTAAAGATTTAGTGACTATTTTCTTTTTCTTTTTAGTATTAAGTATAATGGTTTTCTATTATCCTAACTTTTTAGGACATAGTGATAACTATATTCCGGCTAATCCTATGCAAACTCCTGCTTCTATTGTACCTGAATGGTATCTATTACCTTTCTATGCAATATTAAGATCAATACCTAATAAATTATTAGGAGTTATAGCAATGTTTGGATCATTATTAATCTTATTAGTATTACCTTATACTGATTTATCTAGAGTAAGAGGAAATCAATTTAAACCATTTATGAAATTTGCTTTCTGGTTATTTGTAGTAGATTTTATTATTTTAATGTGGATTGGTTCTCAACATCCTACTGAACCTTATGTAACTATTGGACAAATTGCAACAGCTTTCTACTTTGCATGGTTCTTAGTTATAGTACCAGCTATTGGTATATTAGAAAATACTTTCATGGATTTAGCCACTGAAACAAATATTAGAAAATAAAAGGTTCATTTATTCCCCTTAAACCTGCTCTTTTTGAAGATCATATCTTTAATCCTCTAATACTCGTTATACCCCTTATTTAAATATATTTTTATTTTTATTTTTATTAGACTATATATTAATAATTAATAATTAATTATAGCAAATATAATTCTATAAAAAAAATAATAGGGGTACTTAACATTTAAGGAGAGATAAGATTTGGATGAAATAATAAGATCATTTTTGGATTTAGAAATCCTAAGTCAAAATTCTATATTTTTCGTCCCCTAAAAATCATCATCTTAAGAGGATGAAGATTAATATTTCTTTATAATAAAATGTAAAATATTGTTTAAATTTAGTATGAAAAGATTTTTTATATAAAAATTTTTATTCTTTATTTATACTAAGGGGAATAAATAATAAATATTAATGTAATTCTATTGCATCTTTAATATAAGAGCAAGTTAAAATTGTAAATACATAAGCTTGAATAACTGAAACAGCTAATTCTAAAGTCATAATAGCTAAGAATAAAGTAAATGGAATTAAAGTTAATATAGCTACAATTATACTTGTATTAAACATTTGGTATAAGAAAGTAGCTAAAATTTTCATTAAAGTATGACCAGCTACCATATTAGCAAATAATCTTATTCCTAAAGAGAAAGCTCTAGCTAAGTAACTAGTTAATTCAATTAATACTAATAAAGGAACTAAAGCTAAAGGTGTTCCAGATGGTACAAAATATGAAAAGAAATGTAATTTATGGATACTTAAACCTAAAATAGTCACTGCTATTAAAATAGTGAAAGATAATCCTATACTTACCATTATAGAAGTAGTAATTGTAAATGAATAAGGAATATTACCAGTTAAATTAGCTATTAATATAAAAAAGAAGATAGAATATATAAAAGGTAAGTAAACTTCTTTACCTAATTGTTCTCTAACCATAGAATGGATACTTGCAAATAAACTTTCTAAAGCTATAGACCATTTACTTGGTACTAATTTTATTTCATTATTACCTGCATAGTGTAATCCTACTATAAGGAATAAAACTAAAATAGAATATAATCCTAAATTAGTTAAAGTTATATTTAAATACCCTAAGATAGGTGCATTTATACCAATTAAATTTGTAACTTCAAATTGTTCTAAAGGAGAATTTACAAAAGAGATATTTGAATTTATTAACATTTTGTTATTTAATTTTTTTATTTTTTTTTTTTATTTTTCGCTTATTTTTGTTTTTGTTTGTTTTAATTTTTGTTTTTGTTTTTTAATAATATTTCATTTTAAATTAATATTATTAAAATGATAGAGGGATTCTTTTATTTATTAAAAATTTAGAGATCTTTAAAAATTAAAAAACAAAAATCGTACCCTTCCTTAAAAGGGAAACCAATTGATTTTAGTCTCCTTATAAAAATAAATTAAATAATAATTATCAACTAAATAAATAATATAGTTATAGCTTTGATAATATTAGAATTTTTTCTAAGGGGAAAATAAAGATTAAGAATGATTTCTTCTAGTTTTAGAGATAAAGATTGGTGCAATCATAGCTAATAATAAGATAACACTTATAATAATTAACCAAGAAGCTCCATAAGTATACAACCCATGTCCAATCGCTTGAATTTGTAAGAAAGGAGTTAAAGCTGTATCGGCAATCACCGGATTAAAAGCAGTATTCACCCAATCATTCATAGAAATTTCATAATTTAAAATAAAACCATTAAATTTAAATAATAAATCTAAAACAGTATTAGAAACATTATTAAAACTGAAAGGAATAATAGTGTATATTTCATATATAAATAAAGAACCAATAGATAAGGCTAAAGGTAAATTTTTAGTATATTGAGAACCAGTTTCTAAAATATCCGTTAATTTAATATTAATCATCATAATAACAAAAAGGAATAAAACAGCAATAGCCCCAACATAAACAATAATATAAGAAATACCAATAAATCCTATACCTAATAAAATTAAATATCCAGCAGCATTAACAAAAACTGAAATTAAAAAAATAACAGCTATAACTGGATTTTTAGAAGTAATCACTAATACACTAGAAAATAGTGCAGCAAAAGCTAATAAATCAATTAAGAAATGTTTCATATTAAAAAGATTATAAATAAAATTACCTACGTATATAACGTTCATTTTACTAATTAAAAAATTTATTATATTATATTATATTATATTATAATATATAAAATAAAAAGGACAAGAGGTGTAAACAAGATATGCCAAGGATATCAAGTAGGTTAAACCAAGAAAAGTAATAAATAGTGAAGGATTAAAAAAGTAAAATAAAAATCATTAACAATAATGTACTCTTTTAACCCAAAAATTAAGGGGAGTATAAATTAAAAAAATTTATGTCCAATTGAAACTGTAAAACTAAAGGATCCTCTTTTGTTTTTTTGAGTTAATCTAGCCGTAGAAATATAATTGGCTTTAATTCTGGCTAAACTTCCATATTGAATTTTTTTAACTGTTCTTCTAGGGACAATTTTACCTTTCATTAATCTACCTCCTAAATGAATATTCACCCCTGTTAAAATCGTAGCAAATTTAGAATATTTATTTTGATTACTTCTAAAAAAAATTTTATTAGATTGATATTTAAAAAATCTCCCAATAATTCTACTAAATGAATTTCTTCTAGAAAGTCCTAATTTACCTAAAATATTTACTAAAATTTGAGTATTATGACTTACGGAATATAATTGAGTTAATTCTAATTGTACCGGTTTTTTAAAATATTTACTTAATTTTAAAGATAAATCTTGTAATTTATTAAGATTTAATTCTAAAAAATTTACTTTATTTATTTTTTTATTAATAACAAAATAAAATAAATTAATAACTACATTTTTAGGAGAAACGTAGTAATTTGGAGTACTAATCACACTAGACATTTCAAAGAAAGAATATTCTAAAATTTTATATACATTTTTATGTAAGATTTTAGAATTTAAAGTTTTAGAATTAAATTCATATAAAGTATTTTTATTTTGAGCTAATTCTATATCTAAAGTAGTAAATGATTTTAAATATTTTTGAATTTCTGTTTTAACAGGTTTTTCTTGACCTTTTTGAGGAACAAAAGTTAACATATCTACTTGATCAAAATAACTAGATTTTTTTTGAGGTTCTTTGATTTCTTGAATCAATTTTTTTGATTCCAGGATCATATTTTCTTTTGATTGGTTTAATTCTCTAGCATATTTTCCTATTTCTAGGATAGTTGTTTTTTCTATTCTTTTTTTTAAGATAGGTGTTTTTTTAACTAGATCTATACTAGAATATTGATTATTTATGGGTAAAAAAGATTTATTTGTATTCATTTTTTTTATTTGGGTTGGTTTGTTTATTAATTACTTTGCATAACGAGGCTATAGAGTATATAGCTACTTTCCTTTACTATTATATTCATAATAATATACTATACGTTTTACCCTAATGGAGAATATAATATTTTATATAAAAAGATAATTTATTTTATATTGAAAAGTAAAGCTTTAAGCTAATAGAGTGAAAAGGTAAGAATATTTATTTTATATTAAGTAAAAACTGTATCACTATAATAGTAATAAAAATAATTCTTAATTAGCTTTAAATGAGAATACTTTAATATAAAGTATAAAGTATCAGGTCTTTAACATAAATAAAATTTTATTTTTACTTTTTTTTAAGGGGAAATTAATTATCTCTTAATAAAAATTAAATATTAGTAAATATAATATATCATTTTGATATATTTATTATATTATAATATATTATATGTTTTATATTTTATTTTTTATTAAGCTGCATCTATCCAAGCTAAATAATCTTGAATTGATACTGCTTCTATTGCTATAGGCATAAATCCGTGATATACTCCACAGATTTCAGAACATTGACCATAGAAAGTACCTGTTCTTTCAGCTAACATAGAAGTTTGATTTAATCTACCTGGAACTGCATCAATTTTTAGACCAAAAGAAGGTACAGCAAATGAATGGATAACATCAGCACCTGTAATAATTAATCTAATATGTGTATCAGTAGGTATTATTACTTTATTATCTACATCTAATAATCTAAATTGACCTAATTCTAAATCAGAATCTGGGATCATATATGAATCAAATTCTATAGATTCTCCACTAACATTGATATAATCACTATATTCATAAGACCAATACCATTGATGACCTACTACTTTTATAGTGATTGTTGGTGAAATAACTTCATCTAATAAATATAATAATCTAAAAGAAGGGAAAGCAATAGCTATTAAAATGAAAGCTGGAGAAATAGTCCATATTAATTCAATTAATGTACCGTGGTTTAAATATTTATGTACAATAGGAGAATTATTAGAATTAAAATAATAGATAATAGAACCTAATACCCAAAATACACCTACACAAATAACCACTAAATAAAAAAAGATAGTATTGTGTAATTCTACTATCCCTGTGAATCCTGGAGCAGCACTGTCTTGAAATCCTATTTGCCAAGGTTGTGGAGCATCGTTATATATAGTATTAAAAATTGAAAAGAATTTTAACATAATTTATTTAAATTTATTTTATTTATTTAAAATATTTTTTTTACTTAGTATACTGTTTCCTCTTACCTATTTATTTAAATTAAATATATTTTTATTATTTTATTTTATTTATTTATTTAGAGTAAAGAGCTAAATACCTTGTCTCGAGGACAATCATGATTTATCATCATTGCTTAATTTTATTAAAATAATAATTAAAGGTATCCTAAGTTATATCTTATATGATATATTTTACTAGAAAATAATAAAATAAAGGAGAATTGAACTCACTAATATATCTTTCTTAAACCTCCTCTATTCACACCTGTCTCTTCCATTCCTCCAACCCGATACCCTTTAGTTTATTAGGGTATCGGGTTTTTATATATTTATATATATAGTTTATTATTATGGACTAATCAAGTAACAAGGTATAAGGGGTCAGAGTAAAATAGATATATTCTTAAACCATTAAGAAACCTTATTTTGTTAATAAAAACATCTTAATGGATTTGAACCAATATTTCAAATTTCGAAGATTTTTGTTTTAACCATTAAACTAAAGATGCTATTATCTAGGTATTTAGTATCCTAAAAACAAACATAATTAATTAATAATTAATTATACGAGTAAAGAGACTTGAACTCTTAAAATAATGAAAACCTAAGATTCACTCGGCTACCAATTTCGACATACTCGCTTTACCTCCTTTAAATAAAAATATAACCTTAAGGATATAAATATAGAAAAAGAGTAGTATGGATAATATAAATTATCGATAAATAAGGGGTGGGGGATTCGAACTCCCGGTCAATAATGTGTAAGATTACTGCTTTAACCAACTAAGCTAACCCCTTTATTCTTTAATATCATAATATTATATTATTATATATAATATTATTCGCGATAATTAAATATAATTAATTTAATAAAAAAAAAATAAATTTATTTTTTTTTTTTATTTTAATTTATAATATATTTAAGGGGGTTACAAATTAATTATTTTACAGCTGCACTTTCCAGTACAGCTACCTTGCTATGACTTTTGAGATGTTACCTCAATGAATTAACTAAAGCCAATAAGCTTAACCTAGCTGTTTTAAAAGGCTAAAAAAACTTTAGTCGTAAACTAAACTAGGAAAAAACTTATCTACCTCCAGTTTCCTCCACTAAAGGCTTCTTCCCAGCGACAGACAGTTAGTTCATCACGAAATTAGCTTCACCGTTGCGCTACTTATCAACGATTACTCGAAATTCCTTCTTCATGCCTCCGAATTTCAGGAGACAATCCGTCTAATATTAATATTAATTACTTTTTTTAATGATTAGCTCCACTTCTTGGTGGAAGTATTGCGTCACTTTGTAAAAGTATTTGTGGCACGTCTATAGCCCAGAACATGAGGGCCATAACGACTTGTCTTAGCCCCCGCTGAATCTCTATCAGATTCATTAGTTATTAAGAATAAATTAATAACAGGGATTTCGTTCGTTAGTGGAATTAACCTAATGTTTAACAACACGAACTGAAGACAGCCATGCAACACCTGTACTTAAGTATTTTAAAGGTTTAAAACACTCCTTAAAAAAGTTTGTATACAAGTTCTGGTAAGGTTTTACGCGGATTATCGTATTAAATAACATGCTTCACTCCGTTTGCTTCGAGACCGACTAATTTTTTTGTTTTCTACTTTGCAGTAGTACTCACAAGGCGGAATGGTTATCGTGTTAACTTCGCCTCTAGTTTAACTTAAACTAATGACTACCATTCATCGTTTACAGAAAGGAGTACCGGGGTATCTAATCCTATTTCTTACCCTAACCTTCGTTTCTCAGCGTCAATCATTAATGGAAAGTGGCCTTCGCCCTTAGTATTCTGCTTAGGATCTAAAGATATCAGCCCTCCTCTAAGCGTTATACACTATAACCTCTTTTTGATTCTAGCTTCCAATTAGACTACTTTATTTGTTTATTCATAGTCTTATGGAAACCGCCTACAAACCCTTTACGCCTGTTTATGATGATTAACGTTTGCGTCTCTGGTCTTACCGAGTCTTCTGGCACCAGATTTGGACGACACTATTAGTAAGGTATTATCATTATTTTCCCTTACGACATCATGAGTTTGAAGAAACTCTATGATTTCAGTTAGCTAGTTCACTCTTGCGAGCATTGACTAATATTCTTGACTGCTGGTAGTGTTATACTACTTGGGAGATCTCATTCCCAATGTGGCCAGAGGTTCTTTCAAACTTGACTTTCGATCGTCGGCTTGGTAGGCCTTTACCCCACCAACTACCTAATCAAATTAAATAGAATCCTATAGCAGAAGTATCTCCTTTATTTATATATCTCCTATTTATGAAGACTATAGGGTATCTTATTTAACATACTCACCTCTACACCTTATTTCCTAATATTACTTTAAATAATATGTTGAAAACAACGATTTGCATGTCTTAAACTACTGAAAAACGTTCAATCGGAACCAAAATTAAATTCTTGCTTATTATTAAACTTTCTCTTAAAAAGAAAAAGTTGTATTTTATGTGCTTAACGCAATGTTTACTATCTCTTTTATTTATAAAAAAAAACATACTTTTTAATTTTAATTTTTATTATAATTTTTTTTTTTATTTATTTTTTGTTTTTTGTTTTCCGGTTTTTTTAATTTACCATCCGCGATATGATATACCGATACCCTATTTTCAATGCTCTAAGACCTTAATTTTAGATTACTTTGGAGAAGAATATAGAAGGAGGTATGAATCACCACGATAAAAGTTTTATATTTTATTTTTTATAAATAAAAATAATAACTATAAGAGTCAAAAACAAAAAATAAAATATGTATAATTATATAAAGAAACTAAAATAAATAAAAATATTATTTTTATCCGTTAATTTACCATCCCCTCCTCAGCCCTCTCCCATCTACGAGGTATTCAGAGGTTTATCAGAGGGTCGACGAGAAAATATTTTTATCTTCATTGTAATATTAAGATATTTATTCTATAGTCACTCTACATAAAGGTATCATTATTAATAAAAATCAATGAGATAATTATTATCCATATTGTAAAAATCTGTTATATATTAAATCAAATTTATATTTAGAGAATTATATCAATCATATTTAAATATTTTTTATATTGATGATGATAAAGAAATATATTATAAAGATAAACTAAGTTAATTAAAAAAGATCATTTAGCTAGAAAAATGACAGTCCCATAACAGTTTTTAGTTAACCTTTAAATAGATATTATAAAAAGTGAGGTAATATTATTTTTTTTTAATTTAAATAATATAAAGTAAAGATTATACTATGTAAAATAAAAAAGTTAATAATTAATATAAAATATAAGTATATATAGGTAAAGTTAATCTATTTAGATTTATTTTCTGATAATTATATTATTTACCCTCCCCTCCCTCCCGGAGGTCGGCAAGGTCGGCGAGATATTTTTCTTAAGTCATTTCCTATTACCAGAGGGGAGGAAGGAGCCAGATTATTTAATTTATGTTAGCTGAAAAAAAGAATTGAACTTTTATTTTACCGTCATGAATGGCAGGTTTTAACCTTTAAACTATTTCAGCGATTAAAATAGAGAAGTAAGGAAGCATAAGGGAGTTAGATAATAGTAAGAGTAGTTTTGTATATAACTATTTAACCTAGCCAGTAGGTAATAATAGTGACTGAATTTTCTATAAAGATTCATAAGTATAAATAGGTCATTCTATGACACCCTTTTTTATATAAAGAAAACATACTAAAGTGTTAGAACTGTTATATAAAATAAACTAAATATGTCCATTTACTATATTTTGATAAAGAAATATATTATCTTTCTTTATTTACACCACAAATTTCTTTGTTTTAATTATAATTAAACATACTTATAACCTTACTAAATTATGATAGATATTACCATAATCCCAGTTTTAATTATCTTAACTCTATATGAAACTTATTATATATTTTAGAAAAATAATATTTATTAAGTTAAAGGGTAAAATCAGAGACTTGAACTCTGAACAGCGTCGCCACAAGACGTTATTTTGCCAATTAAACTAATATTACCTCTTTTATATCTTTTTTTGTTTAGATATATTTTTAATTATTTCCTAAAGAATGAGTATCTATAAAGAATTATCTAGGTCCTCTCTCCTCTTTATTTTTGAATAGTTTAATCGCCGACCCTCTGATAACCTCTTTTACTATAGCCTCTCCTCCCATCTGCCATCTAGGATGATATGAGAGGCTATAAGAAGGTAGAGTTCTTTTTTATTCTTATAAAAAGAATAAGACTTTAAATAAAAGGCTAATAAAGCTAAATCTAATTAAATCTTAATAAGCCTTATAAGCAAGTAGCCTTTAACTCCCTAATCTCAAATAATATCAAATAGGTACAATATAAACTAGAAAATTGATAGTTCTTACACCTCTTAAAAAAAGGGGTATCAATCCTAATATAAAAAAGAACAAATAAAAGAGTATGTATTATTCAAATTAAAACCAAAAATAACGGTAGATGACAAATTGGCTCGTCGCTCCTTTTGGGTAGGAGATATATAGCGTGTTCGAATCGCGCCTACCGTATATCTCAAAAATAAATCTATCTTACTAAAATTTAAGTCAGATCAAGGTGTCATGGCAGAGTGGTTATTGCGGAGTACTGTTAATACTTTTTATCAGAGGTTCAATTCCTCTTGACGCCTATTAAAAAAAAAAACATAAGTCCTTCCCCTATCTTCCACTTCTCTATATCCTCGAAAAAAAAAAATAGAGAGTAGGGTATAATATATCAAAAAATACTGATAAATAAACTAAATAAATAGAAAGGATACAATCGTCGACCCCTCTCCTCTCCTCTCATATCATCCTTGATGGCAGATGGCAGGGCAGAGGGCAGGGCAGGAGGAGAGGGTTTTAATTTAAAAATCTGTTAATTATTTTTAATGATTAAAAGAAGTATAAAAATTAATTAATTTTTTAACAAAAACAAAAAAGTATAACGAACATGTTGAAATTGGTAAACAATCTCCTCTTAAGCAGGAGTGGAAGTAATTCCTTAAGAGTTCGAGTCTCTTTGTTCGTAAGTTTCCTAGACAGTGTTTAAATTTATAATAAGCGATATAGTGTAATGGTGTGCACGACAGTTTCATGGCCTGTTAGATTGGGTTCGATTCCTTTACTCGCTAACTAAAAAAAAAATAATAAAAATGCAATAAATAAAAATAATTATCTAGGTTTTTTTGTTTTTTGTTTTTTCTCCTCCTCTCCTGCCCCATATCTTTTTAGGTCTTTTAGTATAATGGTTCGTACGGCTCCCCTTCAAGAAGCAAGTATCAGTTCAATTCTGATAAAGATCAAAATAATAAATTTAATTTAAAAATAAGAAATTAGAGATTTAGTTTATAAACTCTAGTTTAAAAAGAGCTAATCAGCCGAGAAGATGGTTAAAGCAAATTAAAAAATACCCGGTATTTTTTAATTAAAGTTCTACAGGTA